ATATAATTATTGGATCACGACGATTTAGTAATTTATTCTGGGCTATAATTTTATTCTTAGGAGGGGTTGGTTTTCTATTAACAGGTATTTCAACGTATTATCAAAAAAATTTTTTACCTTTTGTAAATACAGCCGATTTATCCTTTCTTCCACAAGGACTTATTATGACTTTTTATGGAATAATAGGTTTAAGTTTAAGTCTCTTTATTAGTCTAACAATTTTCTGGGATGTTGGTAGTGGCTATAATGAATTTAATAAACAAACTGAATTAATTAGGATTGTTAGACGTGGATTTCCTGGAAAAAATAGAAAAATTTTATTAGTTTATCCATTTAATAATATAAAGAGTATAAAATTAAATATACAAGAAGGTATTAACCCTAAACGTATTATTTATTTGTGTACAAAAGATGAAAGGGAAATTCCATTAACACCAGTGGAGCAACCGCGTTCATTAAAACTCTTAGAAAATGAGGCCTCCAATTTGGCAAGATTTTTAAATATTAAATTAGAAGGGCTTTAATAGCTTTACACAACAGGATTAAAATTTTTAAAATCTAAAATATAACTTAATATCTATACATATGTATTAAGTTATAAATATGACTATGCGAGCATAGTTTAGTGGTAAAACCATAGCCTTCCAAGCTATTGATGCGAGTTCGATTCTCGCTGCTCGCTTAAAGTTGATAAAATTTCATCAATAAATTTAATAATACTTTTATTCTAGGAATGAGAAATAATTTTTTTATACTTTAACCGAAAAGTATATCATATTTTAATATTAGGGAGAAAGTCTTATAATGTCTGGTGGCTCAACAGGGGAACGCCCTTTTTCAGATATCATCACAAGTGTACGATATTGGATTATCCATAGTATCACAATTCCTTCTTTATTTATATCTGGATGGTTATTTATAAGTACCGGTTTAGCTTATGACGTCTTTGGAACTCCACGACCTAATGAGTATTTTACACAAGATCGTCAACAAGTACCATTAGTTAATGATCGTTTCAGTGCGAAACAAGAATTAGAAGATTTAACAAAAGGTTTATAAATTTAGGAGAGAACTGTGACTAGAAATACCAATCAACCGGTGGCTTATCCAATTTTTACTTTTCGATGGTTAGCAATTCATGGGTTAGCTGTACCAACAATTTTTTTCCTTGGGGCGATAACATCAATGCAATTTATTCAACGATAGGAGTTTATTTAATGACAGGTCCAAATCCAAATAAACAAGAGGTTGAAATAAGTCGTACATCATTATACTGGGGATTACTATTAATTTTTGTTTTAGCAGTTCTTTTTTCAAGTTATTTTTTCAATTAGAAAGACAGGTTTAATTTTTTATCCTATTGACAATATTTAAATTATAGGAGTTAAAAACTTTATGGCAGGAACAGGAAGAGTACCACTTTGGCTAGTTGCATTTGTTGGTGGTATGGGAGTAATTGTTGTTGTTGGTACCTTTATATTTGGTTCCTATTCAGGATTAGGTTCTTCACTGTAATTATTATTTATATATTTGGAAAAAGAGACGGTTGAATAATCCTTTAATATTAATACCTGATCAGTAGTTACTGATCAGGTATTAATATTAAAGGATTATTCAACCGTCTCTTTTTCCAAATATATAAATAATAAGCCCATAGAAACCGCCGGAAAAACTAAACCAACTAAAGGCACAAGAATCGGAGGTAAATAACTCAATAACATAATAAGTTTTATTTAAATATTAAATAACATAAACAATATTTCGTAGTAAAAAAATCTAAAAGTCAATTTATCTTAAAAATGAGGTATATTAATGAATCCAAGAGAAACCCAAAATATATCTAATTCAGTGGAATCAATACAAAGATTTGCTGAGATTTATACAAAACGAACTAACACATTTTTCTGTTTTGATCCCTCAATAACTGCTATTGTACTGACAGGTTTAGTCCGACATAAAGAAAAATATGGAGTTCCACTTTGTCCTTGTCGAAACTATTTTAATGAGGAAGCAGAGGTTGATTTAAATTACTGGATTTGTCCTTGTGTTGCTATGAGAGAAAGAAAAGAATGCCATTGTAAATTATTTCTAACACCTGATGATGAATATTCTTCAAAAAATCAAACTATTGATATCAATTTAATTTATGATAACTTATAAACTTGCTCTTTTTACAATGAAAATAATAAGTGGTCCAGAGACAAGAATTAATGTCGCTGTAATTGCTTGTCCAATAACTTGCCAATTCATAAATATTTCTACGTTACAAATAAGAAGATAAAGATAAAATTAAAAACCCATTCATAGAATGCTAATTACATTAATTCAACAAAACTTAAATATAGTACTACTTTTAATATTAACTTTATTATAGTTCAAATATCCTTAAAAAATATCTAATTAATATTATTAATTTAAGATTATATTATTTTGGGAATACTTTTAACAGTAAAATATTTAAAATATGAAATATAAAATATAAAAATGGAAAAAACAAATTTAGACACTCTTGCCCCAGAAAAAAATTTAAATTTGAAACAAGTCTATCTTGATACAGAAATTAAAAATATTATTGACATTTTAAATGAAGAATTAGTTGGTCTTATACCAGTTAAAACTAGAATCCAAGAGATATCCGCATTACTAATTATTGATAAATTACGAAAAAATTTAGGTTTAACAACAGGTAATCCAGGATTACATATGTCTTTTACTGGTAGCCCTGGTACCGGGAAAACTACGGTTGCTACTCGTATGTCGGATATTTTATTTAAATTAGGACACTCAAAAAAAGGGCATTTGTTAACTGTAACTCGAGATGATTTAGTTGGCCAATATATCGGACATACAGCCCCAAAGACAAAAGAAATTTTAAAGAAAGCTATGGGAGGTATTCTATTTATCGATGAAGCATATTATTTATATAAGCCTGATAATGAAAGAGATTATGGTGCAGAAGCTATTGAAATTCTTCTTCAAGTAATGGAGAATCAAAGAGATTCTATAGTAGTAATTTTTGCAGGCTACAAAGATCGAATGGATCAATTCTATGCATCTAACCCAGGTTTATCTTCACGTATAGCTAATCATGTAAATTTTCCAGATTATACTTCAGATGAGTTATTAATTATTGCTAAAATGATGCTGGAAGAACAACAGTATCAATTTTCTACTAGCGCAGAAAAAGTCTTTTTTGAATACATAGCAAAACGTCGTACTCAACCTTTATTTGCAAACGCTAGAAGTATAAGAAATGCATTAGATCGAGCAAGAATGCGACAAGCCAACCGTAATTTCGATAGTGGTGGTCGAATCCTAACGAAATTAGATCTAGTAACAATTACTGATGAAGATATTAAGCAAAGTAGCATTTTTAATTAAAAATGCTACTTTAAGAGTTTTCAAATTATCAGCTGTTTAAAATAAAAAAGTAGTAAAATATTTTATATAATAAACCTTGACACACAAGAATAAATTATAGTATATTTATATGTAGATAAATCTATTAAAAATAAAAATAGGTATTTATATATTTAATAGATTTATTTTGAAGTCAAAGTTTTAAATTTTTATACCAGCGAACGTGGCGGAATTGGTAGACGCGCTAGATTTAGGTTCTAGTGAGATTCCTTGTGAGAGTTCAAGTCTCTCCGTTCGTATTAATTGAATAGAATTAGATTAATAATTTACTCTCATTATTGATATAAGCAATGCCCCTATCGTCTAGAGGCCTAGGACATCTCCCTTTCACGGAGAAAACAGGGATTCGATTTCCCTTGGGGGTATATATAAAATACAGTTTCCTTTTTTTCTTATTTTTATTATAATATAGTCTTGAAAACTCAATTCGGAATAATATCAAATCGTATTTATTATTTCATAAGATTTGAGCGTTTCCTGTCTTAATGCGTCTAAAGAGGAAAAATTAAATGACCTCCGAAAAAGAAAAAGTAAAAGTAAAAGTTTTAGTTGACCAAAATTTAAACACAACAAGTTTTGAAAAATGGGCTAAACCTGGTCACTTTTCTCGTACATTATCAAAAGGCCCAAAAACAACAACTTGGATTTGGAATTTGCATGCTGATGCACATGATTTTGATCTTCAAACACAATCTTTAGAAGAAATCTCGCGAAAAATTTTTGGTGCCCATTTTGGTCAATTAGCGATAATTTTCCTATGGATTAGTGGTATGCATTTTCATGGGGCATATTTTTCAAACTACTTAGCTTGGTTAAATAATCCTGTTACTATTAAACCTAGTGCTCAAGTTGTTTGGCCTATTGTAGGTCAAGAAATCTTAAATGGTGATGTTGGAGGAAATTTTCAAGGTGTTCAAATAACTTCAGGGTTTTTTCAACTATGGCGAGCTGAAGGTATAACAAGTGAAATTGAATTATATTGGACAGCTATAGGTGGATTAATAATGTCTGGTTTAATGCTATTTGGGGGATGGTTCCATTACCATCGTGCCGCTCCTAAATTAGAATGGTTCCAGAACGCTGAATCGATGTTAAATCACCATCTTTCTGGATTATTAGGGTTGGGTTGTCTGTCTTGGTCAGGCCATCAAATTCATATTGCTTTACCAATCAATAAATTATTAGATGCTGGAGTAGCTTCTCAAGAAATCCCTCTGCCACATGAATTTTTAATCAATCGAGAATTAATTTCCCAATTGTATCCAAGTTTTCAAAAGGGCTTAGTACCATTTTTCTCTCTAAATTGGGGTGAATATTCAGATTTTTTAACTTTTAAAGGTGGTTTAAATCCAATTACAGGGGGGTTGTGGTTGAGTGATATTGCTCATCATCATTTAGCTTTAGCTGTTTTATTTATTGTCGCAGGACACATGTACCGTACCAATTGGGGAATTGGACATAATTTAAAAGATATTTTAGAAGCACATAAAGGACCTTTTACTGGAGAAGGGCATACTGGACTTTACGAAATTTTAATAACTTCTTGGCATGCTCAACTTGCAATTAATTTGGCAATGGTAGGATCATTAAGTATTATTGTGGCCCATCATATGTACGCTATGCCCCCTTATCCATATATTGCTACAGATTACCCAACACAATTATCTTTATTTACTCATCATATGTGGATAGGAGGTTTTTGTATAGTTGGAGGAGCGGCACATGCAGCAATTTTTATGGTAAGAGATTATAACCCTGCAACAAATTATAATAACCTATTGGATCGGGTTATTCGTCACCGTGATGCAATTATTTCTCATTTAAATTGGGTCTGTATCTTTTTAGGGTTCCATAGTTTTGGATTATATATCCATAATGATACTATGCGAGCATTAGGACGTGCTCCAGATATGTTTTCAGATACTGGGATTCCATTAAGACCAATTTTTGCTCAATTTATTCAAAATTTGCATTTAGCTGCTCCTACAAGTACTGCACCAAATGCTTTAACCACAGCAAGTTATATTTTTGGTGGAGATATTGTAGCGATTGGATCAAAAATAGCAATCATGCCAATGAAATTAGGCACAGCTGATTTTATGGTACATCATATTCATGCTTTTACAATTCATGTAACTGTTTTAATTTTGTTGAAAGGTGTTTTGTATGCTCGTAATTCAAAACTAATTCCAGATAAAGCTAATTTAGGTTTCCGCTTTCCCTGCGATGGACCTGGCCGTGGTGGAACATGTCAAGTTTCGGCTTGGGATCATGTATTCTTAGGTTTATTTTGGATGTATAACTCTCTTTCAGTTGTTATTTTCCATTTTAGTTGGAAAATGCAATCTGACGTTTGGGGATCTATAAGCTCAACTGGTGTTGTTTCTCATATTACTAGTGGTAATTTTACCCAAAGTGCTTTAACAATTAACGGTTGGTTAAGGGATTTCTTATGGGCTCAAGCATCACAAGTTATCCAATCCTATGGATCAGCATTATCTGCTTATGGTTTAATCTTTTTAGGTGCACATTTTATTTGGGCTTTTAGTTTAATGTTCTTATTTAGTGGCCGTGGTTATTGGCAAGAATTAATTGAATCTATTGTTTGGGCTCATAATAAAATTAAAGTTGCACCTGCGATTCAACCAAGAGCATTAAGTATTACTCAAGGACGGGCTGTTGGATTAGCCCACTATTTATTAGGAGGCATAGGGACAACCTGGTCTTTCTTTTTAGCAAGAATTATTTCAGTAGGATAAAATTAATGAGGTAAAATAAATATGGTAACAAAATTCCCTAAATTTAGTCAAGCATTAGCGCAAGATCCTACAACACGTAGAATTTGGTTTGGGATTGCAACAGCTCATGACTTTGAAACACATGATGGTATTACAGAAGAAAATTTATATCAAAAAATTTTTGCATCACATTTTGGGCATTTAGCGATCATTTTTCTCTGGACATCCGGTAACTTATTCCATGTAGCTTGGCAAGGTAACTTTGAACAATGGTCATTAAACCCTTTAAAAGTAAAACCAATTGCACATACTATTTGGGATCCTCATTTTGGCCAATTAGCAATGAAAGCTTACACGAAAGGAGGAGCCTTTTACCCAGTAAATATTTCATATTCAGGAGTGTATCATTGGTGGTATACAATTGGTTTAAGAACAAATACAGATTTATATAGTGGGTCTATTTTCTTAATTGCTCTAGCAAGTCTTTTTTTATTTGCTGGATGGCTACATTTACAACCAAAATTTCGTCCAAGTTTATTTTGGTTCAAAAATAATGAGTCGCGATTAAACCATCATTTAACAGGATTATTTGGTGTAAGTTCATTAGCGTGGTCTGGTCATTTAATTCATGTTGCTATTCCTGAATCTCGCGGTATCCATATTGGTTGGGATAATTTTTTAACAACATTACCGCACCCTAATGGTTTAACGTCCTTTTTTGATGGTAATTGGAATGCTTACTCTCAAAACCCGGATACTGTTGAGCATATTTTTGGTACAAATACTGGTGCTGGTACAGCTATTTTAACCTTTTTAGGCGGATTTCATCCGCAATCACAATCACTATGGTTAACAGATATTGCCCATCATCATCTCGCTATTGCTATTGTCTTTCTAATTGCTGGTCATATGTATCGAACAAATTTTGCTATTGGTCATAATATGAAAGAAATCTTAGATGCCCACAGACCACCTAGCGGTAGATTAGGTATGGGTCATCGTGGTTTATTTGAAACTATAACAGATTCCTTACATATGCAATTAGGTTTAGCTTTAGCATCGCTTGGAGTTATAACATCATTGGTAGCTCAACATATGTATGCAATACCTCCATATGCTTTTATGGCAAAAGATTTTACTACACAAGCTGCACTATATACTCACCATCAGTATATTGCTGGGTTTTTAATGGTTGGAGCTTTTGCTCATGGTGCAATTTTCTTTGTTCGCGATTATGACCCTGAAATAAATAAAGACAATGTATTGGCTCGAATGTTAGAACATAAAGAGGCAATTATCTCACATTTAAGTTGGGTATGTTTATTTTTAGGTTTTCATACTTTAGGGTTATACATCCATAATGATACTGTAGTAGCCTTTGGACAACCCGAAAAACAAATCTTAGTTGAACCTATTTTTGCCCAATTTATTCAGTCTGCTTCAGGAAAAAGCCTTTATGGGTTTGATTTCCTTCTAGCTTCAAATCAAAGTCCTGCAAGTATTGCTGGAAGTGAAATCTGGATACCCGGGTGGGTTGAAGCTATCAACAATGAAAAAAATGATTTATTTTTAACAATTGGACCGGGAGACTTTTTAGTTCACCATGCAATTGCCTTAGGTTTACATACAACAACGTTAATTCTTGTAAAAGGTGCTTTAGATGCTCGTGGATCTAAATTAATGCCAGATAAGAAAGATTTTGGTTATAGTTTCCCTTGTGATGGTCCTGGTCGTGGGGGAACATGTGACATTTCTGCTTGGGATGCCTTTTATTTAGCCATGTTTTGGATGTTAAATACAATTGGGTGGGTAACATTTTATTGGCATTGGAAACATGTCACTATTTGGCAAGGAAATGCTGCTCAATTTAATGAATCATCAAATTATATTATGGGATGGTTACGTGATTATTTATGGTTAAACTCATCTCCATTAATTAATGCCTATAACCCATATGGTATGAATAGTTTATCTGTATGGGCATGGATGTTTTTATTTGGTCATTTAGTTTGGGCTACTGGTTTTATGTTTTTAATCTCGTGGAGGGGTTATTGGCAAGAGTTAATCGAAACTTTAGTATGGGCACATGAAAGAACACCATTAGCGAATCTTGTGCGTTGGCGTGATAAACCTGTAGCGTTATCAATTGTTCAAGCTCGATTAGTTGGATTAATTCACTTTACCGTAGGTTATATTTTAACCTATGCTGCTTTTGTAATTGCCTCAACAGCAGGGAAATTTGGATAATTCTAAATTAAAGTCATAAAATCAAATTTTTTTACTCATTAGAACAATATTATGGCTAAACAATCAATGATTGAAAGAGAAAAAAAAAGAGTGAAGTTAGTTAATCGCTACAATGAAAAAAGAAAGTTATTGTTGTCAGAATTTAAAGAAAGTAAAACTTTTTTAGATAAACAGGTAATCCATCAAAAAATTGAAAAACTTCCTCGTAATAGTTCAAATATCAGAATAAGAAATAGATGTTGGCAGACAGGACGAAGTAGAGGTGTTTATCGTGATTTTGGTTTATGTCGTCATATGTTAAGAGAAATGGCTCATAATGGGATGTTGCCTGGAGTTCGAAAGGCAAGTTGGTAATTCCTCATATTTGAGGAAAATAAGAATAGTAAAAAAGAAATAATAATAAATATTATTTCCTTTTTACTAGAAACGAAATGTATTTTGACGACGGTACTGTAAGAATGCTGCAACAAATAAACCGATTAACGTTACAGGAATAATCCCTAATACTATACCAAAAAGAAGAGGTTCAATCATAAAGATAAATAATTAATAAATATTTTAGACAAGGGTTGATACATTAATACTTTTCAAGACGACCTTTTAGTTATTTCATAATATAAATAAATGCTTTTTAACTAATGTTATCGTACTTCTTAGACTAAAGCGTACCTTATTCTTAATTAAGGTTTAATAAAAAAGAAATTTTCCTTAATAACCCTATTTTTAAATTATCTAAACCCTACCGAAGCTTGCCAAAGAAAAGCTAACAATAAGAAAAGAACAGGAATAACAGGTAGAATATCAACAAGTGGACTAAAAATTACATATAATTCTGGCAATTTATTAAGAAATACTACTACCATGTTTTTATTTTACTAATTATATTAATTATATAATATATTATCGAACCATTATATTCAATAAAATAGAGTTATAAAATATTATATATTAGATTTTAATTAAAAAACTATTTTAATTCTGATAATATATATCTAATTAGATTATATTAGATTATATCAAATGAGACCTTATATAAGATTAAAAGTTTTATCACAAATATTTTCTAATTTATTTGTTAATAGAAACAATATAAAATTATAAATGCCTAAATAGTAGATAAATATCTAAGGGTAAAAAAAGAGAGGTGGGAAAGGTAGGGATAATTCATTTTCTTCTTTTAGTTTGTTTTTGATAGAGACTTAATAATTTATTATGTTAATATCTAAAATAATAATTATTTTAGATATTAACATAATAAATTATTAACCGATTACAGAAGGAGCTGAAATAGCAATTGGAAGCATTTCGTTAGAAGCTAAATCTAACGGGAAGTTGTGAGCATTACGTTCATGCATTACTTCCATACCTAAGTCAGCACGGTTGATGATATCAGCCCATGTGTTGATAACACGGCCTTCACTATCAACAACAGATTGATTAAAGTTGAAACCATTTAAGTTAAATGCCATAGTACTAATACCTAAAGACGTTAACCAAATTCCAACTACTGGCCATGCAGCAAGGAAGAAATGTAAAGCTCGTGAGTTGTTAAAACTAGCGTATTGGAAAATTAAACGACCAAAGTAACCATGTGCAGCTACAATGTTGTAAGTTTCTTCTTCTTGTCCAAATTTGTACCCATAGTTTACAGATTCTACTTCACTTGTTTCACGGATTAAACTTGAAGTTACTAATGAACCATGCATAGCACTAAATAAAGAACCACCGAACACACCTGCTACACCTGCCATATGGAATGGGTGCATTAAGATGTTGTGCTCAGCTTGGAATACAATCATAAAGTTGAAAGTACCAGAAATTCCTAATGGCATACCATCAGAAAAACTACCTTGACCAATAGGGTATACTAAAAATACAGCAGAAGCTGCTGCTACTGGAGCAGAGAATGCTACAAAGATCCAAGGACGCATACCTAAACGGTAGCTAAGCTCCCATTCACGTCCCATGTAGCTAGCAACACCTAATAAGAAATGTAGTACGATTAACTGGTAAGGACCACCGTTGTATAACCATTCTTCAACTGAAGCAGCTTCCCAAATAGGATAAAAATGAATACCAATAGCGTTAGAACTAGGAATTACAGCACCACTAATGATATTGTTTCCGTATAATAATGATCCAGCAACAGGTTCACGGATACCATCGATATCTACAGGCGGTGCTGCGATGAAAGCGATGATATAGCAAGAAGCAGCCGTTAATAATGTAGGAATCATTAAACAACCAAACCAACCGATGTATAAACGGTTTTCAGTACTAGTAATCCATGTAGCAAACGTTCCCCAATCTCTTTTTTCTTCGCGTCTTTCTAAAGTTGCAACCATGATTTTTATTTCTATATGATAAATTATATTCTTCCCAGATAGATGAATCTAATTAATGATTTTTATATTACCTGTTATAGATTATTATAGCTATCTACTACAGTAAAATAAAGGTGAAAATCTGATTTAATTTAATTCTATGGTTTTGTAAAGTATAACGTTGGTACTATCATTTTTTAAAAGTGATGGAATTAAATAATCTAATATTGACAATCGAATCAACAATTAATTAATATTATTAAGTAATTGAGAAATTTAATTTAACTTATAGATTTATTTGCTCATTAACCTTTTAATAATTAAAACAAAACAATTACATATTATTTATGTCGCATTCAGTTAGTATTTATGACACTTGTATTGGATGTACACAATGTGTTCGAGCATGTCCTACAGATGTTTTAGAAATGGTACCTTGGGATGGTTGTAAAGCCAAGCAAATAGCTTCAGCTCCAAGAACAGAAGATTGTGTTGGTTGTAAACGTTGTGAAAGCGCATGCCCTACAGATTTTTTAAGTGTTCGAGTTTACTTAGCTGCCGAAACAACTCGTAGTATGGGTCTAGCATATTAATATTATATCTTTAAATAACTTTACGTATGACTAAGATAGAGCTATAGTCTCATCTTAGTCACTTGGGGTTGCTAACTCAATGGTAGAGTAATCGGCTTTTAACCGAAAAGTTCTGGGTTCAAGTCCCAGGTAACCCATTTTAATAATTCTTCATTGTTAAGTCGTTGATGATTCAGCTTTTTGTCGAGAAGGTACTACTATTTTATATTTTTTTCTTTCTTGAGGAGGTGTTTCATCTTTAGGCTTTTCAGATTGTTCTTTTTTTAAGGTTTTCGTTATTGAAACTTTTACTCTATTAAATTCAACATCAACTAAAATATCAACGGCTTCGTTTTCTTGTTGATCCTTTTGAGTACTCTCTTCATCGTGATCATTTTGATAACGTAAGTATTCTAATGAAACTTTATCTTCAACCAATTTAACCAGTGCACGGCGTAATGGTCGTGCACCGTATATTGGATTGAATCCTTCTTCAATTAACAACTCTAGCATCCGAGGAGTTAACGATAAGCTAATATCTTTCTCGGTTTTAACCCTTTCTACTAAATCATTAACCATAATATTCGCTATTTGGGTAATATCAGCTTTTGTTAATTGCTCAAAAACAATAATCTCATCAATACGATTTAAAAACTCAGGTTTAAAAAAGGTTTTTAAACTTTCTCCAACTGTATGACATAGTTGTGCATATTTAGTTAATTTAGTTTCTTCAGTTTCTTCTGCAAAACCCATACCCTGAGATGAAGTTTTATCATTATCCTGAATAGCTTTTGACCCTAGGTTTGATGTCATAATTAAAATTGTATTTTTAAAATCAATTACTCGGCCTTTTGAATCAGTTAATCTTCCATCTTCCAATATTTGAAGTAGTAAATTAAACACATCAGGATGTGCTTTTTCAACTTCATCAAATAAAACAACAGTATAGGGTTTACGACGAACAGCTTCTGTTAATTGACCACCTTCATTATAACCAATATACCCTGGTGGAGACCCAATTAATTTCGCTACAGTATGTCTCTCCATATACTCGGACATATCCAAGCGAACCATAGCATCTTCAGCTCCAAAAAAGAAAGATGCAAGTGTTTTCGTTAATTCTGTTTTACCCACTCCTGTAGGCCCAGAAAAGAAGAAACTCGCTATAGGACGTTTAAGATTCCTCATTCCAACCCTAGCACGACGAATAGCACGGGCAACTGCAGAAACAGCAGCTTTCTGTCCAATAACACGAGTATGAAGAACATTTTCTAACTCAAGTAATCTTGTGTTTTCATCTTTTGTTATTTTAGTTACAGGAACCCCTGTCCATAAAGCAACTATTGAAGCGATATCTTGGGATCCAACCTTTAGCCTTTTTAAAACACCTTTTGGCATTGTTGGTTGGACAGCCTGAATTAAAGCACCCATTTGTGCACGTAAGCTTAATTCATCATCCCGAATTTCAGTTGCCCGCTCAAACCGTTGTTCACGGACAGCTAAATCTTTATCATCTAATATTTTTCTTAACTCTTTTTCTAATATATATACCCCTCGAGGAAGTCGATAGTTTACTAGTCGAACTCGAGCACTAGCTTCATCAATAAGATCAATCGCTTTATCAGGAAGAAATCGGTCTGCAATATATTGAGCACCTAAATTAGCTGCGGCTTCTAAAGCTTCATCAGTTATCTCTAATCTATGATGTTGCTCATAACGTAAACGTAAACCTTTTAATATTGTAATAGTTTCATCAATAGTGGGTTCGTTTACCCAAACAGGTTGGAAACGACGTTCTAAAGCTGGATCTTTTTCAATGTGTTGTCGATATTCATCAATAGTTGTTGCACCTATACATTGCAACTCACCACGTGCTAAGGCCGGTTTTAGTATATTCGCTGCATCAAGAGCACCTTCAGCAGCACCAGCACCTATTAAAGTGTGAACCTCATCGATAACAATAATAATATTTTTTTGCTCCTTTAACTCTTCAACAATCCTCTTTAACCGTTCTTCGAATTCACCTCGATATTTTGTCCCTGCAAGCAGTAATGTAATATCTAAAACAAAAACCCGCATTTCATGCAATTCAGTTGGGACTTCTCTCTGAATAATTCTTTGAGCTAAACCTTCTGCAACAGCAGTTTTACCAACTCCAGGTTCTCCAATAAGAATTGGATTATTTTTACGTCGCCTTGCAAGAATTTGAATTACTCGTTCAATTTCATTTTGTCTCCCCACTACTGGGTCTAACTTAGCTTTTTCAGCCGCCTCTGTTAAATCAGTAGTATATTCTGTTAAGTTATAAGCGATAAAAGGTTCTTTTTCTAAATCGTCAAAAAGAAATAAATCTTTTGTTGGGTTTTGTTCATCATCTGCGCCAACAGTGGCTAAAACTTTTGGCGAACTCGCTTCATTATTAGCATTTAATTCATTTAAAACATAAGCTTTAATGCGTGGAATATTAGCTCCCAAATTTTGTAAAACTTTGCCACAAATTCCATCCAAATCATTAAGTAAAGCTAAAAAAATATGTTCTGTATTTACATAACTATGATTAAGATCTTTAGATTGTCTTATGGCAGCTTCCAAAACCTTTTTTGCCCTTGGAGTAAAGGGTATTTCTAGTGCGACAAAACCAGTACCCTTACCTATTAAACGTTCTACCTCCATTCTGACTTTACGAAGAGTAATTCCATAATCCCTTACAGCATCAGTAGCAATACCGTTACCTTCTCCTAATAACCCTAGAAGTATTTGTTCTGTGCCAACAAAATTATGCCCTAATCGTCTAGATTCTTCTTGAGACATCATTATTACTTGTAATGCATTTTCAGTAAATCGTTCGAACATATACTTTCCTCCTAAATATTAATAATAAACTACTTTCATACCTATAATTTTATAGAAGCAATATATAATAAGATATGTATATATAAATACACATATCTTATTATATAACATTTAAACACTTCTATTTTATATTTGTTATTACTTTTAATTTTTAATTAATAAATACTTTATCTTAATTTTCTAATTATATAGATAAAATATAAATATATATATCAAATTTACTTATTATTAATGTATATTTAGTATATTTAAACTTTACCAATATTATACAATTTTATTATGGCAAAAGCAAAAGATATTAGAATTATAATAACCTTAAAATGTACTGAATGTAATAAGAATAAAAGTGACAAAATTCAAAGTAAAAGAAAACAAATAACATATTCTACTACAAAAAATCGTAGAAATACACCTGAAAGGTTAGAGTTAAAAAAATTCTGTCCAAATTGTAATTCGCATACGTTACAAAAAGAATTAAAATAAAAGAAAGTTTAGATAATATATGGTTATAAATTTAGAAAATATTAAAGATAAAAACATAAAACCAGCATTAAAAAAAAGATTGTTAAAAAATTCTACAGCAAGACCATCAATCAATACTTTTAAAAAAGTGGGAGTAGAAAAAAAGTCTTTGTTTAATAAGGAACTTCTTAAAAATATTCGTAAACAGCCTTACATTTTAGAGAATAAAATTACTCCGCAAACTCAAGAGGAACAAACTAAAAATAGTCTTATAATACCTGTTGTTCGAAAAACACAAGCAATTGGATATAGAAATGTTAAATTATTACGGTCATTTCTAACTGAATATAAGAAAATTAAGTCGCGTAGGTTAACAAAATTAACATTAAAGCAACAACGACAACTTTCCCGAGCAGTTAAACGTGCACGAATGTTAAAATTATTTGATCCTCGTAAGACTTTAAAACCAAAAAAATTTTTGAATTTAGAAAAGAAAATTGAAACAACTAAAATTTTATTAATGTTAAAAGTGTTAAAGTTAAATAAATTCTTAGAAGTAATAAGTGAGGTTAAAGCTTCTAATATTAGTGAAACTCTTAAACTCCTTGAACTTCTTAAACTTTTGCATCGAAAAAATTATTTAGCTGCAAATAAGTTTGATGAAATAAATCTCTAGTTCTTTAAGATCAGATGAAGAAATAAAATTAATTCTTGTTATAATCTATTTTTTAACCAACTTTTTTTAACTTCATTTAGATTTATTAAAGTGTTCCCGAATAATATTATTTTTTTGTTAGCATTGAAAAATATAAAAATTTTTAAATATGAGCCGTTCTCAAAGAAATGATAACTTTATTGACAAAACTTTTACGATTCTAGCTGATATTCTATTAAAAATTTTTCCAGCAAGTAAAGAAGAAAAACAAGCCTTCTTTTATTACAGGGATGGTATGTCTGCACAATCTGAAGGAGAATATGCAGAAGCTTTGGAAAATTATTATGAATCTTTACAGCTTGAAGAAGATCCATATGATCGAAGTTTCATTTTATATAATATTGGTCTGATTTACTCAAATAATGGCGAGTATTTAAAGGCTTTAGAATATTATCATGAAGCTTTAGAACTAAATCAAAATTTACCTCAAGCTTTAAATAATATTGCAGTAATTTATCATTATCAAGGTACTAAGGCATCAGAAAAGCAAAATTTTGATGTTTCAAAATTTCTTTTCAATAAAGCTGCTGAATATTGGAAACAAGCAATTAATTTAGCTCCAAATAATTATATTGAAGCTGAAAATTGGTTACGAACAACAGGAAGACTTACATTATAAAAAAGGATTAAATTAATTTGCTTTTATTCAACTCTTTTAATCTTGACATTGTTTGAAATAAATTAATCTTTTTCTTTGTACAATCTAATTTTAAACAACTTGTATTTATTTCCAAGCTTTTGGAAATAAATACAAGTTGTCGGATTTATAGATATTTTTTTGGTTCTTAATTTAAAAATGAGTGAAAATCTAAACCCTGAACAAAATATTAATATTGGCTATATAACACAAGTGATTGGACCGATAATTGATGCCGTTTTTTCTTCTGGTCAACTTCCAAAAATTTATAATGCTCTAGAAGTAAAAAGCAAAAATGGGACTATTATTTGTGAGGTACAACAATTATTGGGTGATAATCGTGTGCGAGCTATTGCGATGAGTGCTACTGATGGTTTACAGCGTGGTGTTGAAGTTATTGATACGAAATCTCCTATTTTAGTTCCTGTTGGTAAAGCAACTTTAGGACGTATTTTTAATGTTCTAGGTCAGACAGTTGATAATATCGATAGTGATACTGGTAAAGAACGTTTACCTATTCACCGACCAGCACCAGCATTTGTCGATTTAGAAACAAAACCTTCAATTTTTGAAACTGGAATTAAAGTTGTTGATTTACTAGCACCATATCGTCGTGGAGGAAAAATTGGGCTTTTTGGAGGTGCCGGGGTAGGAAAAACAGTATTAATTATGGAATTAATTAATAACATTGCTAAAGCTCATGGTGGAGTTTCAGTTTTTGGGGGGGTAGGTGAAAGAACAAGAGAAGGGAATGATTTATATATGGAAATGAAAGAATCAGGTGTAATTAATGAAAGTAATTTAGGAGAATCTAAAGTAGCTTTAGTTTATGGACAAATGAACGAGCCTCCTGGCGCTCGTATGCGGGTTGGACTTACAGCTTTAACTATGGCTGAATATTTCCGTGATATTAATAGACAGGATGTCTTATTATTTATCGATAATATTTTTAGATTTGTGCAAGCAGGATCTGAAGTATCAGCCTTACTTGGACGTATGCCTTCTGCTGTAGGGTATCAGCCCACTTTAGGTACTGAAATGGGAGCTTTGCAAGAACGAATTACTTCAACAACTCAGGGTTCAATTACTTCTATTCAGGCAGTTTATGTACCGGCAGATGATTTAACAGACCCTGCACCTGCAACAACATTTGCCCATTTAGATGCAACAACAGTATTATCTAGAGGGTTAGCTGCTAAAGGAATTTACCCTGCTGTAGATCCATTAGATTCAACTTCAACGATGTTACAACCGATAATTGTTGGTGATCAGCATTATGATACAGCGCAATTAGTTAAACAAACTTTACAACGTTATAAAGAATTGCAAGATATTATTGCAATTTTAGGTATTGATGAGTTATCAGAAGAAGACCGTTTAGTTGTTGATCGTGCTAGAAAAATTGAAAGATTCTTGTCACAACCTTTTTTTGTTGCAGAAGTGTTTACTGGATCTCCAGGAAAATATGTTGATTTAGAGAATACAATTAAAGGTTTTAATATGATTCTAAATGGTGAACTTGACGATTTACCTGAGCAAGCATTTTATTTAGTTGGAGATATTAATGAAGCAATAGCTAAAGCAAAAACAATTACAAATTAATTTAGGAATTTTAAAATGGCTATAAATATTCGGATTGTAACTCCTACAGGTTTTCTCTGGGAAACTAAAGCTGAAGAGATTTTCTTACCGAGTACAACAGGACCTTTGACAGTACTGCCAGGTCATATAAATATCCTTACTGGATTAGCGCCCGGGCTTCTCCGTGTTAAAGTAGATTCACGTTGGAAACCAATCCTAATTTCTTCTGGAGCTGCTCAAGTAATGACATTAGACTTAACAACTGTACAAGTTGGTATTATGGAAGTCGAAGAAATTAAGCAGGAAAATTTTAAAGAAGCTGAACTTCTCTTAGAAAAAGCAAATGAAACTTTATCTGGAATAAGCCCTACTGATATTAGAGAACGTATTAAAGCACTAGAGGCTAAGAATTTTGCTGAATCTCGTGTTGAAGCCTTTAAATTTTTAACTACATAATTGGAAAATCAAAGCCCGTTGTTTTTACTATGGTTCAAAAAAAAACTAATCAAATAAACTTTAAATTTTATTCTAGCAAGGGATTTTTTTCTCCAATCTTCTCACTAACACAATTATACTCATTTGAACATTTTTCTGAAATACGACAACGTATTACGTATATTTTAATCTTTTTAGTCTTGAATACGTTTCTAATTTTTTCTAAAATAAAACTAGTAGTCAAAACTTTAGAAAAACCTGTTTCGACAATCCAATTCTTTCAGTCTTCTCCTGAAGAATATTTCTTATCCACTTTTATTATTTCGATCTCAATGGGTTTTATTTTATCCATCCCTTTTATATTTGGACAGATTCTTTTTTTTTTTAGGCCCGCTTTAAATTTTAATGAAAAGAAAATTATTAATCTACTTATATTCTGTTCAATAATATTATTTTTTTCAGGTTTAAGTTTTTCTTACTTTATTTTAATTCCTGCTGCCTTAAATTTTTTTATTTTTTATTCTTCAGAAGTTTTAGAACCTTTTTTATCATTTGAAGAATATTACAATTTTGTTGCAAGTTTATTTATTAGTACAGGGTTAGTGTTTCAATTACCTATCGTTCAAATTATTTTTAGTTTTGCAAACATTATTAATCCAACACAAATGTTAAATTTGTGGCGACCAATGATATTACTTTCTACTATTTTAGGAGCAATTTTAACGCCATCAGCAGATCCTATAACACAACTTTTATTATCATTAGCATTATTTCTATTGTATTTTTTAGGTACTACCACATCAATATATTTAACAAAAAGCATTAAGCAAAGCTAATCTATAGCTTTCAAAATTTCTTCTTAAACAGTACTATTACAGTAACTTTATTATTTTATTGATCAAAAAGATTATGAAAATTTGGAATAATAGAATCTTGAAATACTTCCTATTAAACTCTATCTTAGTAATTAGCAGTTTAACAGTTTCTATTACAAATTCAGAAGCATATCCTATCTATGCTCAACAAGCATATACAAATCCACGTGCTGCTAATGGGAGAATTGCATGTGCAAATTGTCATTTAGCAGAAAAACCGATTGAAATAGAAGCCCCAAAAGCTATTTTGCCTAATAGTGTTTTTGAAACAGCAATAAAAATTCCTTATGCTAAAGATGCTAAACAAATTTTAGGTAATGGGCAACTTAGCGGGTTAAATGTAGGAGCGGTAGTTATTTTACCAGAAGGATTTAAGTTAGCACCTAAGAACCTTTTAACAAAAGAATTCCAAGAAAAAAATAAAGGGGTTTATATTTCTCCGTACAGTTCTACACAAGATAATATCTTAGTTGTTGGACCAATTCAAGGTGAAACACATTCGGAAATTGTTTTTCCGATTTTATCACCCGACCCAGAAACTAATAAAAAAGTTAATTTTTTAAAATATCCTATTTATGTTGGAGGAAATCGTGGTCGTGGTCAAATTTATCCAACAGGAGAAAAAAGTAACAATAATATGGTTACAGCTTCAACTGAGGGGCAAGTTTTTGAAATTGAAACAGCGAGTAATGGAGAAACACTAATCTCTATACGAAATTCGGATGGAAAAGAAACAAAACAAAGTATTCCTAAAGGTTTATCATTAGTAGTATCAAAAAAAGATAATATTAAAGTGGATCAACCCTTAACAAAAGACCCAAATGTTGGGGGCTTTGGCCAAATGGATACTGAGATTGTTTTACAAGATCCAGCACGTATTATAGGCTTTAGTTTATTTGCATTCTCCGTTTTGTTTACTCAAATATTTTTTGTTATTAAGAAAAAACAATTTGAAAAAGTTCAAGCGGCAGAATTAAAGTTTTAGTATAAACCTTTATACAATTGGAAGCCTTACTCTAAGAGAAAATTCTTGAATAAAAAAATTGAGAAGAGTTTAGATCTCAATTTTTTTATTCAAGAATTTTTCAACTTCACTTATAGACATAACTTTTCCAATCTCGTAACTAATTCTAAATTTTTTTCTTGTTGCTCTAGAATCCTGAAATAACTTTTGATAACTAGAAAATTGTTCCAAATTATTATATTTATGGAGAATATTCGATTCTGTAGCAATTGATTTTTGTTGTAAATCGGGAATAAATAAAATTTCTCCATTAACTTCTTTTTGTTGTATTTTTTTAATAAAAGAGTTTAATTTTTTCTGCAAAACTTTTGGAGATTTAAATATTTCTTTTTTAAGATCATCTTTATGAAACCAAATATCAAAAAAATCACCTAATCCCATTTCAATAATCTTTGTTGTTGTTGTGTAATTCAACAACAAAGAATTTGAAGCAGCTAAATAAGCATTTTGATCATAATTGTCACTTATATAGGGAGGTTCAATTTTTGTAAAAGATTTTATTAAACGGCGTTTCGCCAGCCAATGCTTTATTTTATCAAATTTTGTTTTTGGTGGGATTGGGTTGTTATATTGTATAACGTTATCTAGAGAATCTAAGTCCCTTGGATTATTTATTTCTCCATCTTCAATGGTCAATAGATACGAGGAGGGTAATAAAAGTATATATTGTTCTTTTTTATTTAAATTTAGAAACTCTTTTCGCGTCATTGCAATCCTTTTTCTGCGGAAAGGTTCTAGTAGCTCTTCAAAAGTTGCCACAAGAAAACTTTCTGCATCTTCTAATTTTTCAAAAGCTGGAAAAATAGGTTTCTCTGTTCCTATCAAATATTTAATAGGGTTACTAAAAAGAATATTATCAATTTCAGCCTCATCATATTCATAATCCTGCTTTGGTATCCCATATTTTTGTATCCAAATGGAATCACGATCTTCCTCCCGCCAAACCTGTGGATCTGGATCAATATTAGGAAGATACTCATTGTTTTCATAATCGGGTAAAGAATAATATTTTGGATCATCACCAAGTAATTTTCCTTTTAGTCCTTTTCTATTTAAAATTTCATCTTCAGTCTCAAACTTAATATTTTTTACTTTAACATCTAACTCACTATCAAAGGCTCCTTGTGTAGTTAAAAGATCATCTATCATATAGAAGCGACGATCACCCGGAAGTTTATTGCTAAAATATAATGACCGATTAGCGTTTATTTCGAATAAACCATCTCGATGTAAATATAATTTACTTACTGCTTTATCTGACAAGTTTTCCAGGTTATTTAGGGGGAGTAAAATTAAATTTTCATCATTCTTATTAGCCTCTCGAACAATTAGGTAAAGTTTAACCTTATTTAATTGTTTGAGAATTCTTTGTTTTCTAGTTTTATAATTTTCATTATTTTTTGCAAATTCAGTAGTTTGCTGACTATAGTCTTTTAAAATATTGTCAAATTCTGGCTCCTTTACAGTAGAAAAAAATTCTTCATTCAAATCTAAATTTTCAATTTGAGTAAATTTATTTTCCTTGTGATTTGCTCGATTGTGAAAATTGATCATATCAGAGGCTAAAACTAAAGGGTTCGGTATGGATTGAAAACGGTAAAATTTTGAAATATCAATAATTTCCATTATGAAAACCTTAAGTTATAATAAATTTTAAAATAAAAATAATAGAAGATATGATTATTTTAATAGAGGAATAAATAATTCGTATTTATTCTTCTATTAAAATAAAGGGAAAATTAAAGCATCTGGATAAAAACGATTTGCTTCAATAATAAATCCGGCAGTAAATGTCATCCATGCTATAAATAAAACAGGAGCAGTTGAAAGATATTTTAAAAAATTTTCCATATTTTAGTAATTATTTATTTTTACCTTGGAGAAACTGTAATTTGAGAACTTGATGCTAAGAAATCCCCACTTTTAAACTCTTGCCAAGCAGAAACAGGCCAAATAAAACCAGAGGACATAATTTTTAAGGCCATAGGAACATCAATTATAATTTCTTTCTCTGTAGGGTTAGAACTACTACTGACTCTATTTATATAAGTACGTCCAACCCATCCAATCCAACCGGTAATATATAAGAATAGAATCCCCGGAAGTATAAATTCAGCTGCATGATCTAAACGTCCATCAGTTATTAAGTGTGGTAAACCATCCTTTCCGCATAATAATTCTGATTTAGAATAACGTTCAAATCTTTTTTTAGTTCTTTCTATCTGTTGGTTTAAAGCTAAACTCGGTGGTGAATCCACTTCATATTTTTTAAGCCTTCCCTCAAGTTTTTTTACACTCAATTCTAAACGTTTATTAAATGCAACAGAATCGCTACATTTAACTAATCCAGCAACATCAGCAAATGCGTTTAAAGGAAAAATTAAAATTCCTAAAAAAATAAGTAAAGATTTTTTAACTTGAAACATTAAATATTTAATGTTAGCTTAATAAGGTGTTTAATAAAAAATAAATTTTTTAAGTTATTCAAGCACTATTTTCATGGCATCTCTAAAATATTTAGATACTAAGAACAGCAAGATTAAATTAAAAATAGAATTATAATTATAATTAAGATTTAGTATACTCTAAAAATTAAGAAATTTAAAGATTAATTGTAAACAATACTCCTTTAGAATAAAGATGTCAACTTTTTAATTACCGTAAATCTGTATAATGTTGTGAACCTAATTTTTCTAAATTTTGATTACGACGTAGGGGACGCGTAACCAATTCTAAAACTTCAATTGCATTTGTAAAACCGTGTATCTGGGCAAAAGTAAATTCTACAGACCATTTTGTATTAATTCCTCTTGCTTCCAATGGATTTGCATGTGCCATCCCAGTAATGACTAAATCAGGTCTTATTTCTCTAATACGATCGACTTGATTATAATTGTCTGGCTTTTCTATAATAATAGGGATAGGAATTTTTTTCTCTTTACATGTTTGTTGTAAGAGTTGTAATTCTGCTCCTTGATATCGCTTATCCATATAAGGGATACCAATTTCAAAGACAACCATACCTGCCTTTATTAAAAAACGGGCTAGAGAAATTTCTAATAAATTATCTCCCATGAAAAAAACACTTTTATTTTCAATAAGGTTAATATAATCTTGCAAATTTTTCCATATTTCATTTTCCCGCTCATCTAATCCTTGCGGTTCAATGTTTAAAACTTTACATATTTTCTCAATCCAAGCCCTTGTACCATCAGGACCAATAGGAAAAGGTGCTCCAATTAACTTACATTTTTTTCTTCTCATCAATGTTGTAGCAGTCCGACTTAAGTAAGGGTTTACGCCACATACAAAGTTACCTTCATTGATTATTGGTAATTCGCTATAACGTTTTGAAGGTAACCAACCTGATACAGAAACTCCTTGTTTATTTAATTCAAAAACAAGTTGGTTTACCACTGAGTCAGGAATTGATCCAAAGAGAATTAGAGGAGGGTGATCTGAACTTAAACTTTGATTAAAAACTTTTGCCCCTACATCATCTTTCGCCGTAATTGCTATTTGGTTTGAACGTTGGGCAAGAGCAGCTAACACTGTATCTTCTCCTTGTGTAAAAGCATAATCAAGACCATTTGCTCTAGCAACTACAATAGGTAATTTTATTTCTGCTTCTAATTTTGGGGCAATCCCTTCTAAATCCATTTTTATAATTTCAGTTGTGCATGTCCCAATCCAAAAAATGACACTAGGGTTTCGATCCCGCTTAATTTGTAAGCATAACCGTTTGAGTTCTTCAAAATCACTTAATTGGGCAGATATATCTCCTTCTTCTAGTTCAGCCATTGCATATCTAGGTTCAGCAAATATCATGACTCCTAGTGCATTTTGTAAAAAATATCCACAAGTTTTTGTACCTATAACGAGAAAAAAACTGTCCTGTATTTTCTGATATAACCAAGCAACACAACTAATAGGGCAAAAAGTATGATAATTTCCTGTTTCACAATTGAAATTTAACTTTTCTTCCATTTCTTCCTTCACTGCACTTTTAATATTGTCCATATAGATCCTTTTCATAAAAAGCCTTATAGTTCTTAAAACGAACCATAAGTTTAAAGAAATATTTTAATATTATATGAAAATACACTTTATTACTCGATTAATAACTCTTTTGTTTCCACTGGATTTAAATAAAAATCTGATAAAAGACTAAACAATTCTCTATCTGCTGCCTCTTTTGGAACAACACCCTCAGGGTTAGCTATAAGTTGATCTGCAATATTTAAATAGTATTCGCAAATATAGTGTAAAGCTTGATCAGCTTCTGCCATTTCAAACAGAGTTTTACCTTTTACACGAGAAACACGAATATCTTCGATTAAAGGTAAAACCTCTAATACAGGCATAGGAACTGCATCAATATATTTATCAATTAAATCGCGTGTTGCTGTTCGATTACCTATAAGTCCAGCTAATCTTAAAGAATGCGTTCGGGCTTTTTCTCGTACAGAAGCGGAAATTCTATTAGCAGCGAACAAAGCATCAAACCCATTATCGGTAACAATTAAACAATAATCTGCATAATTTAACGGGGCTGCAAAGCCACCACAAACAACGTCCCCTAAAACATCAAATAAAATGACATCGTATTCATCAAAGGCGTTTAATTCCTTCAATAATTTTACAGTTTCACCAACGACATAACCACCACAACCAGCTCCGGCAGGTGGGCCACCTGCTTCTACACAATCAACGCCACCATAACCCTGATAAATAACATCATCAGGCCATATATCCTCATAGTGATAATCCTTTTTTTGTAAGGTGTCAATAATTGTTGGGATCAAGAAGCCTGTTAGTGTAAATGTACTATCATGTTTTGGATCACATCCGATTTGTAAAACACGCTTTCCTCTTTTTGATAAGGCGACAGAAATATTACAACTTGTTGTTGATTTTCCAATTCCTCCCTTCCCATAAACTGCTAATTTCATTTAAAACCCCATCAAAGATATGATATATATAACTAATAAAAACTAGTTGCTCTTATACGAATATTATTCTTAATACTTACAAGCTTGTCGAAAGTTTATTTTGATTTACTATTATGATAATAGTATAGTTTATATTCTAAATTTGATATACTTGTAATATACTTATGTATAGTTTAATCAAAAACTTTTAAAAAACGAAGTAAATCAAGAATAATTAATCAATAATAACTTTAAGGAGGCTTATTTATGATCATGGATGACTACTTCACTGGTTTTAAAAATATTTTATTTTTTTGCTTATTTAGTTCTACTATTTTTTACTGGTTTAGCCTAAAATTCCAAATATTAAAAAAATTGCATGATTTTGCTAGAATAAATTCTATTTTTGCTACTTTTTTACTTTTCTTTTTCCTCTTAAATCGATGGGTTACATATGGTTATTTTCCAATAAGCAATTTATATGAATCCTTGTTATTTTTATCTTGCCTTCTCTTAATTATCCATCAAATTTTAGAATATCAAACTCAAAGTAGAATTTTTGGAGCTTTACTATTACCAAGTATTTTATTTATAACAAGTTTTGCAGATTTAACACTACCCTTAGAAATGCAAAAAGCGACAGCTTTAGTCCCCTCATTGCAATCTAATTGGTTGATGATGCATGTAAGTTTAATGCTATTAAGTTACGCTATCTTACTTTTAGGATCTCTCTTTTCTATTATTTTTCTAGTTCTTTTTTTACCTTCAGAAAGAAAAAATGAAATTAATGATAAATTAAAAATAAAAACAATAACAAAAAAATCTATATTTGCATTTTATAATATTAAAGCTTTTGAACCCTATATCCCTTCAACAGAATTTTTATTCATCTTAGATAATTGGAGTTATAAGATGATCAGCTTAGGTTTTCCTTTATTGACAATTGGTATTATTGCCGGAGCAGTTTGGGCAAATGAAGCTTGGGGTTCATATTGGAGCTGGGATCCTAAAGAAACATGGGCATTAATTACTTGGCTTGTGTTTGCCGCTTATTTACATATTCGTTTAATAAAAGGTTGGTCTGGTAAAGGCCCTGCAATTTTAGCTAGTTTAGGTTTTTTCTTTATTTGGGTCTGTTATTTAGGGGTTAATTTTTTAGGTCAGGGATTACATAGCTATGGTTGGCTATCAACAACGACATAGTAAATTTATTTGTTATAAAAGCGAAATTTCTAATATTTATTATCTGATTGAGTTGGTTTGCTCCTTAAGGAGCAAACCAACTCAATCAGATAATATTATTAATAACGATCTCCTGCAGGGCGAGCTTGAACAGCATAACTAGAAATTGTATATTGGATATTACGTCCATGGATTTCATTACGCTCTAAATAGAAACCAGGTTCTTCTGTTGGTCTTTGCACAATGAAAGATAAAACACAACTTTCTGTACCTCTATTAGCATCAAAAGCATTAACTTTAATATAACCTTCAGGGTTTACACGACGACATTGGTTAAGCTCATATAAAAGTGCAGCAGGATCTTTAATATCGAATAAAGGAAGACCCCATAATTCCCAATAAGAATTACGTGGGTGTGGATCATCCGTCCATTCTACACTAACAGCCCACTCTTTTGTAATCGCATATTCTACTTGCTTTTTAATTTGTTCGTCGGTTAAGTCTGGCAGAAAAGAAAAACATCCTTGTGTAAGTCTCATTATTCAAATACTCCTTAAAGTAAAAAGATATAGATAGATATTTATAAACTATTGCAACGCTTAAAATGTAAATTTTTTCAATGTTAGAAATCAAAAGTATTAGTTAAAAGTAAAGAGGATTGTCTTTCTTTGATTATAATATATTTGATTACTAGTAACTTTGATTTAAAAAGTAATTGAGATTAAAAATGATAGAGGTGATATTAAATTTTAATATTGATCTTAATTACCTGTTGTTGGAACCTCAACGAAGTCAGGTGTATCTGTTGAAGTATATTCAAATGTAATATCTTTCCATAAATCTAAAGCTGCTTTTAGTGGACCACATGTTGTTGCAGCATTACGTAAAATTTCTGGACCTTCTTCTACATAATCGCGACCTTCATTTCGAGCTAAAACTATAGCTTCTAAGGCAACACGGTTTGCTGTTGCACCAGATTGGATACCATCTGGGTGACCAATAGTACCACCACCAAACTGTAATACTACATCATCACCTAAATAGTAAAGAAGTTGATGCATCTGTCCACAATGAATTCCTCCAGATGCTACTGGAACACATTTTCTTAAAGATGCCCAATCCATATCAAAGAATAGCCCTTCAGCTAAGTTAACTTTTAATTCTGTTAAAAGTAAAGTGTTATAGAAACCTCTTACCATTAAAGGATCACCTTCTAATTTACCTACAACAGTACCAGCATGGATATGATCCACCCCTGACATACGCATCCATTTACAAATTACACGGAAATTAATACCATGATTTTTTTGGCGAGCATATGTAGAATTTCCGGCACGATGTAAATGTAAAATCATTTGAGCTTTTCGTGCCCAAATAGCCATCGTTTGAATTGCAGTATAACCGATAACTAAATCGACCATAACAATAACTGTACCTAATGAATCTGCATATTCTGCACGTTCATACATTTGTTCTATTGTAGCAGAAGTTATGTTAAGGTACGAACCTTTGATTTCTCCTGTTGCAGCAGCAGCACGGTTAACACCTTCCATACAGTATAGGAAACGTTCTTTCCAACGCATAAAAGGTTGTGAATTAATATTTTCATCATCCTTCAGGAAGTCAAGTCCACCACGTAACCCTTCATAAACAACACGCCCATAGTTTTTCCCAGAAAGACCTAATTTAGGTTTTACTGTTGCTCCTAATAACGGACGACCAAATTTATCTAATCTTTCTCTTTCCACGACCACACCAGTAGCAGGACCTTGGAACGTTTTTAAATAAGCATAAGGAATTCTCATATCTTCTAAACGTAATGCTTTAACGGCTTTGAAACCAAATACATTACCAATAATTGAAGCTGTTAAATTCGCTAAAGAACCTTCTTCAAATAAATCACATTCATATGCAATATATGCAAAGAACTGATCAGTTGTACCAGGTACAGGATCTACTCGATAGGCTTTTGCTCGATAGATGTCACAGGCTGTTAATAAATCAGTCCAAACAACAGTCCACGTAGCAGTTGAAGATTCTCCAGCTACTGCGGCAGCAGCCTCTACCGGATCAACGCGGGGCTGAGGTGTGATTCGGAATAGAGCTAGAATATCAGTATCTTTTACGTTATAATCAGCATCCCAGTATCCCATTTTAGCATAAGGAATCACACCTGATTCGTAACGTTCGCTCTTAATCCTAGTTCTTTCCTGCACATTCTCAGGCATTGATGTTTTTTCACTCTATGAGTGAAGAACTCTTAGCCTTAGTAATTTTTAATATGAGAGTTAATAGATATTTATTAATCGTTGATTTAAATTTTTGGAGTAATAACTATACACTATTATCTATACCTAGAATTGAACCCTTGATATATAATAAAATTTATCTTTAAATATTAGGCGATATGGCCAAGTGGTAAGGCTGTGGATTGCAAATCCTCTATCCCCAGTTCAAATCTGGGTGTCGCCTAAAGACTTATTTATTCTGTATCCATTTAAAAATTGAATTTAGAAAAGATTATAGTAGACTTGTAGTAACTATAATTAACTACATTTAGGGGGCGTGGCGGAATGGTAGACGCAACGGACTTAAAATTTGAGCACTCAAGGAACTTAAGAGATTAAGAAGATCGTAAGTTCTCAAATTCAAGGAAGTCTAAATAATGTATACTTATTGTATACAAAATAGGATAATCTTGAGCCAACTTTTTATTAAGTATAATTGATTTAATACTTTTATTTACACAAAACAGTATAAATAAAAGTATTTTAGAAACCTAAAAATAAAAAAAAAGGTGCAGAGACTCAACGGGAACTACCTTAAAAGGTAAAGAAAGAGTCCAATCTCTATGAGAAGAAAATCCGTTGATTATTGTTATCGTGAGGGTTCAAGTCCCTCCGCCCCCAAAATTTTAACTGGCTTATTAAAATATGTGTATTTGTTTAAATTGTTTTCGTATTTCTAACTGCGTTCTGTATGAAATTATGGGTCAAAAACATAAAGAGGTTAATTCTTCTATATCAACTTCATTTTATCCACAATCTCCAGTAATTCAAACACTTTTATCATATTCAAACAAAAATAAGGTTCTAATTGAGTGGGATATCAATGAGTGTTTATCATATCAAGAGAAGCCAGGCAGTTGGGTATTCATAAAATTATATAAAGGCATAGCATCTGACTACTTATTCTATGATTTATTCTTTGATACTAATTATTAATTTGATTCAAGAGAATTTATTTTGTTCTGGATAGAAAATAAATAAATAAAACTACTTATGATAGAAGATAACTTATATTTCTTTTCCATTCTTAATAAAAAAGTATAATTAATATCAATTAATTAATTGTAGTAATTATTAAAAATATCGGATTGGTTACCTCTTCTTTATAATAGCTTATTCTCGTCAGGGCCTGCAAGTACCGTATTTAAATGAAAACTAGATTCTTGCGTTAATGCAATTTTACCTGTTCTTATTGATTCTAAAACCTCAAAATTTCTTAAAATTATTTCAATTGTTTGAATTTTTAACGAATCCCCAATAATTTCTAAACTAATCGTTGTAGGTGTTATATCAATTGTATTAAATTTATGGATCGTTGCTAATTTTAGAATTTCTTGCCGTTCTTCATTTGTTACTTGTAATTTTATTAATATTAATTCTCTTTCTAATGCAGGCAGGTATGAAATATCTGTGACATCAATAATATTTATTAATTTTTTGAGTTGCTTTAATAATTGTAGTGTTGATTGATCAGAACCTTGTTGTTCATCTTTAAGGCAAATAATTAATCTTCTATAATTCCTATTTTCACAATTTCCAATAGTTATTGTTTGAAGATCAAATCTTCTTCTTGTGATTAAACTTATAATTCGTAATAAAACACCCGGATCATTTTCTATTAAAATAGAGAGAGTTCTTGTTCTACCATTTTTCATAATTCCAATAATTTTTACAAATTTTTATCTAAAAATTAAAAAAAGAAAAAATAAAGTTGTTATTTTACTATTGCTATTAAAGAAGAAAATGCTTTGGGATCTAAAATTGCTAATTGTGATAACATTTTTCTATTTAATAATATACTAGCTTGTTTTAACTTAAAAATAAATTGACTATAGCATAAATCATATTTCTTTACAGCCGCATTTATACGTATTATCCATAGTTGTCTGAACACTCGTTTCTTTGTTTTTCGACCGACATATTCATACCTTAAACTCTTAAGAACTTGCTGATTTGCGATTCGAAAAGAATTGGAATGGGCTCCAAAAAATCCTTTCGCACGCTTTAAAATTTTATTGCGACGCTTTCTTGCAATATTACCTCGTTTTACTCTAACCATAATTATTATTGTATAAAGAAAGTTTTAAAAAATTAACAAGCTAACATTCTTTTCACAGCTCTTCTATCACCTTTACTGACAAGAATTGAATTTGATAAGTTTCGTTTTCTTTTTGTTGACTTTTTTTCTAACAAGTGACTTTTATACGCTTTTTTACGAATGAATTGTTTTCCTGTTATAGGTTTATAACGCTTTTTTGCTGCTTTTTTTGTTTTAAGTTTTGGCATAATAAAAAATTTAAGAATCAATAATCAAGTTTTTTTCTTTAAAGAAGATTTCTACGATTTTAATTAATCTTTACTTATTTTCATTTTAAATGTTCTGTTTGATTAAAATGAGATAAATAGAGGTATTATATATCTATTTATTTTTGACTATAGAGTAAATTCAATCATATTGTCAACCTTTTTTAGTTTAAATTAATATTCTATTTTCTTTTAATTCTATTGTTTTGTATCTTCTCCTTAAAATAAGTTTTATTACTTAAAATATTATGAAAAAGCCATAAACTGTTATGAAACAACTAAGAAAAACTAATAAACAATTTTCAAAAAATTATAAAACATTAATTGATTCTGTGGAAAAATTATATTGTAAAAATGATATTAAAATGGTTCTTGTGGGGGATACAGTTAAAATAGGAATTTCTATTAAAGAGGGCAATAAAGACCGAATACAGTATTATCAAGGCATTGTTATTAGTAAGAAGAATACTGGTATCAATTTAAAAATTGTTGTGCGAAAAACCTTCCAAGGCATTGGTGTTGAACGACAGTTCCTACTTCATTCTCCAAAATTTCAATCTGTTCAAGTATTGAAGTCAGCTCGTATCCGTAGATCTAAATTATATTATTTACGCAATATTTCTGGAAAAGCTAGTAGGTTAAAACAGAAATTTATTAATCAAAAATAACTTGCATCCAGCTGGGTTTGAACCAGCGTTGTTCTTAAAAGAAGACGGATTATGAGTCCGTTGCCTTCAACCACTCGGCCATAGATGCTTTAATTTAATAAAGGAGCTGGTGGGAATTGAACCCACGTCCATTTATGAAAAAATCTAAATATCTTAGAGTTTCACAGATTTAGTTAAAAAGATCTTCTAAATAGAATATCCCTTCAACCTATATTTTTTATCTCGTTATATACAGAGAAATGTAAGCATTGCTGTAACTAAATTTTTTTTAATTTTTAGTAAAATAATATGTTAGACTATTTAATCAGATATTATATATAGGATTAAATTCAAAATTCTAGAATTTTATGCAAAAATAGCGTTTTGTTTGTAATTAATAATATTGTTTGCAATTATTTGTTAAGTTTAATATGATTATCTGCTTTTTATTATTAAATCATAAATGTCGAAACCACTGCAGCCCCTTCAGTATCTCTAAAAGTGCCTTATGTATGGAACATAGGTAGAGAAAATTTTTACTTATTAACGAGAATTATATATTAAAAAAAGACTGTCTTGTCAAAGTTATCATTTATTCTATTCTAAAAAGATTAATTCCCCTTATCTTTTTAGAACAAATAAAGTAGAGAATAGCGCTAGTAAAGGCTTTTAAATTATCCTGATGATCGTCTAACAGTAAAAAAAATTCCGAATAAAAAATATAGAGTTGTTAGAACAAAAATAAATTTATCTAAAGATCGCTCAGCTTTGCTTGAGCTCTCAAAAAAAGGAAATGGATTTAAATTTTCTTGTAAACTTTGTTCATTTGGACTTCTAAGAATAATAATTAAAATTAGAAAAATATTAGTTATTATTGATAATACATTTATCATGGTTACAGAGTTTGTATTCATCACTTAAAACTTCTCTTTGTTTATTTGATTACCTATTGATTAAAATAATTTTTTAATTATTCTTAAGGTTGAGACCTTTAATCTTTATTGAGTTAACCTTGGACTTTTAATAATAAAAATCCTAAAGATAAACCAATAATTACCATACTAAAGCATAATGCACTTACAAGGAGTATTTCTCCAATCATAATTCTAATAATAAGTAGTAATTAATTAAATTAAAATCCATTTCGACCCCAGACAACTAATGAAAGTGAAAAAGTAAATATCATCATAATAGTTGCCCATCCAAAACTAATAAGATCCATAATTGGTCTTTAAACAGAAAAAAAACAAATAATCAATATAATTTTTATATTATAATAATATATAGTATACTTCAAATTATATATAATCTGTCTAGGGTATAAGCAATACATGTTAAATTTTTTTATTCTATTAGTTATTTAATAATATTACTTCCTTTATTCTCTTATTAAAACTTCGATTGCAAGAACACACAAAAAAGTTTAAGAAATAAATCAATTTTTATGAAATTCTGAACAGGCTTTGAAATTTTCTAAATAGACCTTTTCATAAAGATTCTATTTTAAAAGTACCAAAAATTTTATAAATTTTAACAAAACTAAAAAATATATTTATATGGTTTATACATCTAAAAACAATAAAGATTTATCCGTTGGGTTTAAAAAACCCCCAACGAATACAATAGAAACAAAGACACCAGCAGCAGAATCCTTATTAACTCCCCGATTCTATACAACAGACTTTGAAGAAATGGGGAATCTAAATATCACTTCGAATACATTAGAGATTGAAGCAATTATCGAAGAGTTTCGTAATGATTACAATCAACATCATTTTGTTCGAGATCAGGAATTTGTTGAATCTTGGAATCATTTAGATGAATCTGTAAAAATCTTAATGATAGAATTTTTAGAGCGTTCTTGTACAGCAGAATTTTCTGGATTCTTATTGTATAAAGAATTATCTAGAAATTTAAAGCTAACAAATCCCCTTCTTTCAGAAGGGTTTGCCTTTATGTCTCGTGATGAGGCAAGGCATGCAGGATTTTTAAATAAATCTATGAGTGATTTTAATGTTACATTAGATTTAGGGTTTTTAACGAAAAGTCGTAAGTATACATTTTTTGCTCCAAAGTTTATTTTTTACGCAACCTATTTATCCGAAAAAATTGGTTATTGGCGTTATATTACGATTTATAGACATTTAGAAAAACACCCAGAGTACCGTATTTATCCAATTTTTAGGTTTTTTGAAAGTTGGTGTCAAGATGAAAATCGGCATGGTGACTTTTTTGCAGCTATATTAAAATCGCAACCAGAATTATTAACAACTTATATAGCAAAGCTATGGTGTAGATTCTTTTTATTAGTTGTATTTGCTACTATGTATTTAAATGATCTCCAAAGAGCAAGTTTTTATGCAAATCTTGGATTAGATGCAAAAAAATTTGATAAGCATGTTATTAAAAAAACAAATTCAAATTCTGCACGCTTGTTTCCAGTTATTTTAAATGTGGAAAACCCTAAATTTTTTAAATATTTAGATAAATGTGCAGAAGCAAATTTATCCGCCTTAACAATTGAAGAGAAAAAACAAGAAAATAATCATCCATTCCATATAATTTTGTTTACTGCAAAACAAATTTGGTATTACCTATTAATTTGCATAAATTTAACCCGTTTATTCTTATTAAAGCCTATTGATTCAGAAAAAGATTGGGGAACAATTTATTAATATTAACGAAGAAAATCTATATAAAAGTAATTGTAGGTATTTATTTCTTTTATTTAAAATTTAACAAAATAAAATAATATGATTCAAGTAGGCCAATTAGCTCCCGATTTTGAGGCTTTAGCAGCTTTTGAAGAAGATATTTTTAAAGTTCGATTATCAGATTATCGTAAAAAAAAATATGTTATTTTATTTTTTTATCCATTAGATTTTACTTTTGTTTGCCCGACAGAGATAACTTCATTTGATGACTATTTTGATACCTTTTCTGATTTAGATACAGAGATCTTGGGAATATCTGTTGATAGTGAATTTTCACATTTAACGTGGCTTGATACAGAAAGGGAATATGGTGGGATTGGTTTATTAAATTATCCATTGGTTTCAGATTTAACAAAAGAAATAAGTAAGTCTTATAATGTCTTATTAGATTCCGGGGTTGCTTTAAGGGGTTTATTTATTATTGATAAAGATGGGATTATCCAATATTCTACTATCACTAATTTATCAGTAGGACGAAGTGTAGAAGAAACCTTACGTATTCTTCAAGCAATTCAATATGTAAATAATAACCCTGATGAGTCTTGTCCAGCAGATTGGGTACCTGGAGAAAAAACCATACAAAATGAATTTTAAAATGATCAAAGCTTGATTCTTTATTTAGTTCGACTTTAATCGTTTCGAAACTTGTTAATTTTTGAAGAGTATTTTTATTTTTTTAGGAATATGGCGCATAAAAAAGGCGCAGGGAGTACTAAAAATGGTCGTGATTCAAATTCTAAACGTCTTGGTGTAAAATGTTTTCATGGACAAAAAGTTCAGGCTGGAAATATTTTAATCCGACAACGGGGTTTACATTTTAAACCAGGTCTCCATGTTGGGGTAGGGAAAGATTACACACTATATGCATTAAAGCAAGGTATGACAGTTTATTCATTGAAGAAGAAAGAAACAGTTGTTTCAATTATTACTTAATCTCACTAAATTAGAATTAAACCTTTTATAGCCTTTTTTAGTTTTTGACTTTAAAAAACTTTTTTTGGAATATTAATTTCTAGAATAAAATGTTTATAGTAATATAAACATTTATTAAGAAAATAGACCTTATTTGAAAAATAAAAATTCAAAAGAAAAACTTATGACATCTTCACTTACAAATTTTTTACTTAGTTTAATTGCGGGTGGTATAATTGTTGTTGGTCCAATCACCTTAGCATTGCTTTTTGTTAGTAAAAAAGACGCTATTATTCGTGTACCACAAGGAAAAAGTGGTTCGCAAAAATAGCTTTATTTTAATTTATCTATAAATAGTTTATTACTTTGGTCAATATTATTTTTGGGACGAATATAATTTTAGGGTTGTTAATAATCATCGGGGTATTACTTTTATATTTCTTAAGAAATATTAGACCAGAAGTGGCTCGTGATGAAGATATATTTTTCACAACTCTTGGTTTACTTTATGGGACTATTTTAATTATACATGGTTGGAGACTTGACCCAATATTGTTATTTAGTCAGAGTCTTGTTGTTACGATATCCCTTGCCGCAGGTTGGGAAAATATTCGTCTTAGAGGTTTAATCGCCGATTTACTTGTTGATAAGTTAAAAAATGAACTCGAAGTTGATTAATATACTAGGGAATAAGTAAGGGATTTTTTTAAACAATTTTGTTTTTTTGTTTCATTAATAAAATAATTTAAATATTTTTTTAATATCACTTATGTCTTTAAAAAAAACGTCTTTACTATTGATAATGTTTTGTTTATTTAGTAGTTTCATTTCGGTTCCTAATACTTTTGGTATTGAATTAGATGAAGCAACACGAACAATAAAAGTTAATAAAGAAGGGAAAACAACAGTTTTAACAGCAGAACAATTAAAAAGAGGAAAACGATTGTTTAATTCTAGTTGCGGGCAATGTCATGTTGGTGGGGTAACAAAAACTAATCCAAATTTAGGTCTAGATCCTGAAGCTTTAAGTTTAGCAACCCCAGCAAGAAATAATATTGATGGCTTAGTAGATTATATGAAAGCACCTACTACCTATGATGGTTTAGAATCAATAGCAGAAATTCACCCAAGTATTAAAAGTGCAAATATTTTTTCTCGAATGAGATCGTTAGATGATGATGATTTATTTGACATTGCTGGTCATATATTAATCCAACCAAAAATTGTGTCCGAAAAATGGGGAGGAGGAAAAATTTATTATTAATTATCTAGCTAAAGATAATATATAATTTTAATGCTAATAAAGAATTATAGATTTTTATTTTAATTAAGTAAAATTTACTTCGTTCAAGAGAAAATAAATGCGAAATCTTTTTATGAGTCTAGCCATTGTTTGTTTAACAATGTTTAATCTTAGTTCTACTGTTTATGCTGTCGATATTAAAAATGGCGAAAATATTTTTACAGCTAATTGTTCGGCTTGTCATGCGGGTGGAGAGAATGTTATTATGATTGATAAAACTTTAAAAAAAGATGCATTGGAAGAGAATGAGATGGATAATGTAGGTGCAATCACTTATCAAGTGACAAACGGTAAAAATGCAATGCCAGCTTTTGGTGGTCGTTTATCTGATACTGATATTGAAGATGTTGCTGAATTTGTCTTATCTCAATCAAAAAAAAATTGGAATTAATTTGAATGGAGGAATAAAATAATAGTACTTAATTCTATTAAATACTATTATTTTATTCCTTTATATTAAGTTAAATTATTTTTAATAATAAATCTAACTTAAGTTTTAAAAATTTTTTATTTACTATGTTATTATGTGTAAAAAAATTTTGTATCAAGACCATGCTCGACAAGCTCTGGAAAAAGGGATGCAAATATTAGTAGAAGCTGTTTCGGTAACTTTAGGACCTAAAGGTAGAAATGTTGTTTTAGATAAAAAATATGGTTCTCCCCAAATAATAAATGATGGTGTAAGTATCGCAAAAGAAATTGAGTTATCTGATAATATCTTTAACACTGGGGTTTCTTTAATAAGACAAGCTGCATCTAAAACAAATGATGTTGCTGGAGATGGAACCACAACTGCAACAGTGTTAGCTTATGCTATTGTAAAAAAAGGGATGAAAAATGTTGCTGCAGGTTCAAACCCTATTTCATTGAAAGTAGGTTTAGAAAAAGGAACTAAATACTTAATAAACCAAATTTTAGAATATTCTCGACCTATTGAAGATAATAAATCAATAATGCAAGTGGCCACAATTTCTTCTGGAAATGATAAAGAAATTGGAAAAATGATTGCAGAAGCGTTAAATATTGTTGGTCGAGATGGGATTATTTCGCTAGAAGAAAGTAATAATACTTTTACAGAATTAAATATAACAGAAGGTATGAGACTTGATAAGGGTTTTATTTCACCTTATTTTATTACAGACCCTGAAAAAGCGGAAGTTCAATATGAAAAACCCTTTATACTTATCACAAATAAAAGATTAACACTTGTCCAACAAGATTTAATCCCTGTATTAGAAAAAGTAGCCATTACAAAACGACCTTTATTAATAATCGCTGAAGATATTGAAAAAGAAGCACTATCTACACTTGTTTTAAATAAACTTCGAGGTATTATACCTGTTGTTGCTATTCGAGCACCAGGTTTCGGGGATTTTCGTCAGGCACTTTTAGAAGATATAGCTATATTGACTCGTGGAACATTAATTACTGAAGATCTTGGATTAAAATTAGAAAATATTGAATTAACATTATTAGGAGAAGCTTCTAAAATCATTGTTGCAAAAGACTCTACTGTAATAATTACAAATGATAATACTGAAAATATCAGAAATCGTTGTGAACAATTAAAAAAACAAATCATCATTAGTGAATCTTCTTATGATACAGAGAAGTTAAAAGATAGGGTTGCAAAACTATCTGGCGGGATTGCTATTATCAAAGTTGGGGCTGTTACAGAAACAGAAATGAAGGATAAAAAATTAAGGTTAGAGGATGCTATAAATGCTACTCGTGCTGCTGTAGAAGAAGGTATTATTCCTGGAGGGGGAGCAACGTTAACACATTTTTCGACACAATTAAAATTATGGGCAAAGCAAAATTTAAAAGAGGATCAGTTAATTGGAGCCTATATTCTTGCTGAAGCTATAATAGAACCTTTAAAAAAAATTGCAGAAAACACAGGCAAAAATGGTAGTGTTATTGTTGAAATGCTAGGGGATCAAAATTTTGAGTTTGGTTATAATGCTGAAATTAATGAGTTTGGAAATATGTTTGACTATGGTATTGTGGATCCTGCTAAAGTAACAAGGTCAGCATTACAAAATGCTGTTTCTATTGCCAGTATGATCTTAACAACTGAATGTATTGTTGTGACCGAAAATAAAGTAGAATAAAATTATATTTCGGGGCTGACGGGACTCGAACCCGCAGCTTTCACCGTGACAGGGTGATACTCTAACCAAATTGAGCTACAACCCCAGTTAAACTTAATACAAGTTTATTCCATTCTAGTAGCGAATAGCAATATTTAAAGTTGAGATAAAAATATTCCTATTAGTATAATATCCTTATTAGCGGGGAAAAAATAGGAATTCAAACAATAAAACTTGACATCTTAATCTTAATGCGTATATATATATAGGAATTCAGGATCCTACAATTAAATATTGATATTACTAAAAGGCTCTGTAGCTCAGTGGTTAGAGTAGAGGACTCATAAGCCTCCGGTCGCAGGTTCAAATCCAGCCAGAGTCATTTTTATTGGTGAGATGGCTGAGTGGACTAAAGCGGTAGATTGCTAATCTATTGTACAAATTTTTTTGTACCGAGGGTTCGAATCCCTCTCTTTCCTTCTTTAATTAAAAATTGTTATTTAATTAAAGGTTTCTGTACTAGCTGGTAGTAGAACTTAGCTAGTACTTGTTAAAGTAAAAATCACCAATACGAATTTTAATGATTTAAAATAAGTCAAGTATTAAGTTCTACTTATCAAAAGAAAGAGTTAACCTTTAGTTTTAAATCAAAAAGAATAAAAAGTCTTTCCCTTTTTATACCTCATTATTTGAATTTTGTTAATTTTTTTAATTAAAAATAATAATTTATCCTTCTTATGAATAATGAAGAAAGTTATCTTAAAATTTTTGGAATTGATTTAGGAACAACTAATTCTGTGATGGCAATAGTAGAAGTAGGTCAACCTGTAGTAGTGAGTAATGCAGAAGGCTTTCGAACAACTCCATCTGTTGTTGCTTATACCAAAAATAAAGATGCATTAGTAGGCCAGGTAGCTAAGCGTCAATCTGTTTTAAATCCAGAGAATACTTTTTCTTCAATAAAAAGATTTATGGGGGCAAAGTATAGTGAATTAAGTTTAGAAGCTAAAGAAGTTTCATATAAAGTCACGGGTGATGATCGAGATAATATTAAAGTCGTTTGCTCAAATTTAGACCGATTATTTAGCCCTGAAGAAATTTCTTCACAAATCCTAAGAAAATTAACAAATGATGTTAGTCTCTACATGGGTCAACAAATAAACCAAGCAGTTATAACAGTTCCTGCTTATTTTAATGATGCACAAAGGCAAGCGACACGAGATGCTGGTCGAATTGCTGGTTTAGAAGTAAAGAGAATTATTAATGAACCAACTGCAGCTTCATTAGCATATGGTCTTGAGAAAAAAGACGATGAGGTTGTTCTTATTTTTGATTTAGGTGGTGGTACGTTCGATGTTTCTATTTTAGAAGTTGGTGATGGAGTTTTTGAAGTTTTATCCACATCTGGGGATACTAAATTAGGTGGTGATGACTTTGATAGAAAAATTGTTAATTTTATTCTTAAAAACTTTAAAGAAAAGGAAAATATTGATTTAACAGGAGATCCCCAAGCACTTCAACGTTTAACCGAAGCAGCTGAAAAAGCTAAGATCGAACTATCGAATTTATCTGAAACAACAATAAGTTTACCTTTTATAACTGCTGGATCAGACGGCCCAAAACATATTGAAGAAACATTATCTCGAGTTAAGTTTGAAAAACTATCTGAAGATCTAATTAATCGTTGTCGATTACCTGTTGAATCAGCAATTAAAGATGCTAAAATTGATCGAAATGCTATAAACGAGTTAGTTTTAGTTGGTGGTTCGACTCGTATACCAGCCGTTCAAAACTTAGTTTCTACTATTGTAAATAAGGATGCAAATCAAAGTGTAAATCCTGATGAAGTTGTAGCAATTGGTGCAGCTGTGCAGGGAGGCGTTTTAGCTGGTGAAGTTAAAAATATTCTTTTATTAGATGTTACACCATTATCGTTAGGTGTAGAAACTGTTGGTTCATTAATGACTATAATGATACCAAGAAATACGACAATCCCAGTAAAAAAATCCGAAATTTTTTCAACTGCTCAAGACAATCAAAATAGTGTGGATGTAGAAGTTTTACAGGGAGAACGAAAATTATCAAAGGATAATAAAAAATTAGGTAATTTTAGATTAGAAGGGATTGAATCAGCCTCTCGAGGCGTTCCTCAGATTGAGGTCACGTTTGAGATTGATGCAAATGGTATTTTATCTGTTACAGGAAAAGATAAAAAAACCGGTAAACAACAACGGATTAGTATTCAAAACCCATCTAATTTGAATAAAGAAGACGTTGAACAAATGATTAAAGAAGCGGAGGAATCTGCGTTAGCAGATCAACAGAAAAAAGATAAAATTGATTTAAAAAATCAAGCTGATTTACTTTGTTATCAAACAGAAAAACAATTAAAAGAGCTAGATATAAAAGACACAAATACAGTCACTAAGATTAATAGTTTAATCGCAAATCTTCGTGAATCAATACAAAATGATGGTTTTGATAATGATAGCATAAAGAGTATGATGCAAGAATTGCAGCAAACTCTCCAAACTTTACTTAAAGATGAGAATACTACTCCAAATTCAGAAAACGAAAAAACCAATAAAGAAAATTCAGATGATGATAATGTTATTGATACTAACTTTACCGAAGAATAAATTACGTTTTTTATGAACTAACTGTAAAAATTTTTAAAAGTGATATATAATTAAAATTAACTAATATTATTGGGAGGAATCTTATGTTCAGTTTATATTTTTTAAAATTATTTGTTTTTGCTATTGTTACTGGATTTAGTTCGCTTTTTATTTTTGGTTTTTTATCAAATGATCCGTCACGTAATCCAAATCGAAAAGATTTTGAATAAACAAGATAGAATCTATAAATTTTAGATTCTATTTTGTTTAATTGATATTAAAAGTATAATATATTTATATCTTTAAGTGCGAGTGTAGCTCAGTGGTAGAGCGTAACCTTGCCAAGGTTGATGTCGCGCGTTCGAATCGCGTCACTCGCTTTTATATTATTGATAGTTTTACCTTTTTAAAGCAATTTTCTATTTTTAAACTAAATTAAGAGCAATGATAAAAACGGATACTTTAACTATTGGTAATAAAATTTTTAATTCACGTCTTCTAATAGGAACTGGAAAATATCATAGTTTAATAGAAATGTTATCTTCTATAACAGAAAGTGAGAGTGAAATTATCACTGTTGCTGTAAGAAGATTAAACTTGTTAAACCTAGACAAAAAAGAAAATTTATTATTCAATATTAATTGGAAAGATATCTGGTTACTCCCAAATACAGCAGGAGCTAAAACAACCGAAGATGCTATTCGTTTAGCTTTTTTAGGGAGAGAATTAGCTAAACGTTTAGGGCAAACAAATAATAATTTTATTAAGTTAGAAGTAATTTCAGATTCAAAATATTTACTGCCTGATCCAATTGGTACTTTAAAGGCTGCTGAGTTTTTAGTTAAAAAGGGGTTTATCGTATTACCATATACAAATGCGGATCCTATATTAGCAAAACATTTAGAGGATGTTGGGTGTTCCACTATTATGCCATTAGGGTCCCCTATAGGCTCTGGTCAAGGAATTCAGAATAAACAAAATATAGAGATTATTATTGAAAATTCTAGAGTTCCCGTTATAATCGACGCTGGTATAAGATCCCCTAGTGAAGCAGCATTTGCGATGGAGATGGGTGCTGATGCTGTCTTAATAAATACTGCTATTGCTCAAGCTCGAAACCCATTAAAAATGGCAAAAGCAATGAATTTAGCTGTCGCTGCAGGTCGAGAAGCTTTTTTAGCTGGCCCAATACCTTCTGTTAAATTTGCTCAATCAAGCTCATCTATAAAAGGCTCTGCTTTTTTGGTTTAAATATATTCTAACTTTTTCTTTCTTTCTTTTTTTGTTGTTAGCTAAGTCCTAAAAAAGAAAGAATTCAATTTATCTCTTACTTCTTTAGGACTTAGTTTTTGGTCCTAATAGATTTTTTTTTAATTTTTAATATAAAAGTTTATTAAAATAGCATTCACAAAATTTTATTTAGATAATAATATATGTTTATTAATTGACTCAGTTCAAATAATAGATATATATATCTATTATTACAAAAAAATATTTAGATTATGAAAGTAAAGAATAAAAAAAATTTAACTCACTTTTTCTTAGGGCATAAAAAACAAGTTTTTACCGCAGATATATCTAAAGTAACATATTACTTTATTGTTGCAAGCCAAAGATTTTTACTAAAGGAAGAACCATTGGAAGAGGTTTTACGTGAACGTTTTCAATATTGTCAACGTGAAAAAAAAGCAATGAATTTTTGGCTAGTTCCCTCTCCGAAATTTTTAGATGCTCCAAATTTAAATACTTTATCTTCTAAATTACCCAAAGACTCAGTTGCAATAATTTCAACAAATGAATCCTTTGTACGTTGGCTTAGATTACGATACCATCATGTTGGGATTGGTTCTTTTATAGCTCCTTCAAACGCTATTTTAAACCCACTAGCTTCCAAAAACTGTTATTCTCTCTAACGGATAAAACCAATAGGATAAAATAATCATAAGTACAATAAATTACTTTGTATGAAAAAAGTAGTTTATTTTTAAAGATTACAAAATTATTCAACCTTTACTTTTTTTATTTATGATAAAATTATTTAATAATGTTGCAACAATTAGGGCTAAATATAATTCTATATTAAATTCTATTAACGATTTAGAAAACGAAATTATTGAGTTAAGTAATAATGAATTAAAAAGTAAAAGTTTAAAGTTAAAGTATTTATGTTCAAAAATAGGTTCACTTGATGAACAAACATTAATTGAAAGTTTTGCATTAACCCGGGAGGCATCTAAAAGAACAATTGGTTTAAGGCATTATGATGTACAAATATTAGGTGGGTTAGTTTTACATGAAGGTAAAATTGCTGAGATGAAAACAGGAGAAGGTAAAACTTTAGTATCGACATTACCTGCTTTAACAAATTCATTGGTTGGTAAAGGTGTACATGTAGTGACAATAAATGATTACTTAGCTAAACGGGATGCTGAATGGATGGGTCAAATACATCGATTCTTAGGGTTACGAGTTGGATTAATTGATACAAATATGACTCAATTAAAAAAAAAGCAGAATTATAGTCGTGATCTTACTTATGTTACAAATTCAGATTTAGTATTTGATTTTTTAAAAGATAATATGGTCACAAAAATTTCTGAATTGGTCCAAACCCCTTTTCACTTTTGCATAATTGATGAAGTGGACTCTATCTTAATTGATGAAGCTCGCACCCCTTTAATTATCTCCCGAGATTCAGAATTAGCAATTGAAAAATATATTAAGGCAAATGAAGTAACAAAACACTTATTCCAACAAAAGCATTTTGATATTGATGAAAAAGGAAAAAAAATTAGTTTAACCCCTAAAGGGTTAGAACGTACAAAAATTCTTTTAAATGTAATAGATCTTTATAATGTTAATGACCCTTGGATACCTTATATTCTAAATTCTTTACGTGCTAAGCATCTTTTTTTTCGAGATGTCCATTATATCTTAAAAAATAACAAGGTAGTTATTATTGATGAATTTACTGGGCGTATTTTAGAAGGCCGAAAATGGAGCGATGGATTACATCAGGCGATTGAAGTTAAGGAAAATGTTCCTATGTTAAAGGGCAGTGAAACGATGGCTTCTATCACCTATCAAAACTTTTTCCGTCTTTACCCTAAAATTTCAGGGATGACAGGTACTGCTAAAACAGAAGAATTAGAATTTGAAAATATTTATGGTCTTTCTGTTTCAGTTTTACCTACTTATGAAGAAATGTCCCGTAAAGATGAATCTGACTTTATTTTTATTGACGAAATAACAAAATGGCGTTCTATTGCTCAAGAATGTTTAAAAGTTTATTCTAAAGGACAACCTATTTTAGTTGGCACTACAACAATTCAAAACTCTGAAATTTTGTCTCATCTATTAAATACTTATAATTTGCCACACCAGTTATTAAATGCAAAACCAGAAAATATAAAGCGGGAATCAGAGATTATATCTCAAGCTGGATGCTTAAGGGCAATCACCATTGCAACAAATATGGCTGGTCGAGGTACTGATATTTTATTAGGAGGAAATCCTGATTTTAAAGCGCTTAAAGCTACCCGTTATATACTTCAAGCTTTGGTTAAAAATGATACCTTTTATATCCAAGGTATTAATTTAAAAAAACTTAAATATAATTTAAGGCAGAATCCAAGGTTGATTACATATTTTCAAGAGGAATTGGATACATTATTAGCAGTTTTTTATACTTCAAAAAAAAATTTAAACTTGGTTGAAAACTTTATTTCAGATTTATATAAACAATTATTAGAGAATTACAAGGAAAAGCAGAAAAAAGAATCAAAGATCGTTAAAAGTTTAGGGGGACTTTATGTTATTGGGACAGAAAAGCATGAATCACGGCGTATAGACAATCAATTACGAGGGCGATCAGGACGACAAGGGAACCCTGGAAAATCAAGGTTTTTTTTAAGTTTAGCAGATCCATTAATTAGAATCTTTGGAGGGGATAAAATTCAAGCTGCTATGCAAAACTTAAAAATGGATGGTGAAGTTTTAGAATCTAATTTTCTTTCAAATTCTTTAACTTCAGCACAACAAAAAGTTGAAGGATTTTATTATGATCAACGAAAGACATTAAATAAATATGATCAAGTAATAGATAAACAACGACAAATAATATATTATTTACGAAAAAAAATTCTCTACACTCTTAATATGAGAGATTTAGTTTTAGAGTTTAGTGAGGGATTTCTTGATGATTTTATTGAATACTTAGAATATTGTAAGTTAGAGGGAAAAAGTATTTTTTTTCCTAAAAAAATTTTGCGATTATTAAATCGTTTATCTATCTCCAGTGAGATCATATATCAAAATATAGAAAACACGGAAAACTTAAAAAGATTTTTATACGAGCAGTTATGGACCAGTTACAATTGTAAGGAGTTTCAATATTCTTGTTTTACTGACTCCCGAATTTTAGATAGATATACACAACTAATCTTCTTTAAATATCTTGATTTTTATTGGTATAAACATTTAGAGAATATGAATTTTTTGTTGGATGCAACCAGTTGGGAAGCGTATGCTCAAAAAGATCCTTATATTCAATATGAAAATAGAGCAACGAAGTTATTAACCTTAAGTCTTAAGGATTGTCGCGACTCAATTATTTTTGAAATTTTTATTTCTAATATAATAATTACGGATATTTTATAATTATTATTTGTTACAGATCGATTATAATTATTTTATAATTATTGACTTATTAAAATAATTTATGACAAAACAAACTTTGCAAGGTACGAATAGAAAATCAATTGCAGTTTCAGGTTTTAGAGCGCGGATGAAAAGTAAAGAGGGTCGTAAAGTAATAAATAGACGTAGGAAGAAAAAAAGAAAAGAATTAAGTATATAAGACTAGTAGTTTCTATAATATTTAATTTAGTTCCTATAAATAATTATTTTTTATGACTTTTAGAGAAGAACTTTTAATTTTACTTAAAGCAAGGTATCCTATCATTTATATTGTTACAATTGAAGAAGATCGGTTAGAGCACAATATTCGTAAAATTCTTAGTAATAAGACCCCTAAAAAAATATATATATGGGACTTTATTGATGGGTACCGAAAAAATCCAATCTTAGAGGGATTTGCAAAACGAAACCCCCTAGGAGCTCTTGAGTTTATAGAGTTAATAAATTCAAAAACACCAAGTATTTTTATTTTAAAAGATTTTAAAATATTTTTAAAAGATATTTTAATTTCTAGAAAGTTACGTAATCTTATACAATTATTAAAGATTCAACCAAAAACAATAATCTTAGTAGACTCCCAAATTCAAATACCAAGTGATCTTCGGGATAATATTACTGTTCTTCTATTTCCTTTACCAACATCAAGAGAAATAAAAGAGGAAATAAAGCGTTTAACTAAAAAATTAGAATTACGCGGACGATTACCACCAAGAGTATTAGAAAAGATCATTCAAGCTTGTCAAGGTTTATCATTACAAAGAATCCGGAGAGTTTTAGGCAAATCTTTAGCTATTTCTAAGCGGATTGATCAAACTTCTATTGCACTTATCTTAGAAGAAAAACGACAAATAATTAATCAAACAGAATTATTAGAGTTTTGGTCTGTTAAAGAAAAACTTAAGAATATTGGGGGGGCATATAATCTAAAAAAATGGTTAAAAAATCGAGCAGATACATTTTCTGAACAAGCACTGAATTATGGATTAATTACACCAAAAGGCGTTTTACTTATTGGGATGCAAGGTAGTGGAAAAAGCTTAATAGCAAAAGCTGTAGCTTATGAATGGAGATTACCCCTATTAAGGTTAGATGTTGGGAGATTATTTGGTGGCTTAGTTGGTGAATCAGAATCACGAGTACGTCAAATGATTATTATTGCAGAATCATTAGCTCCTTGCGTTCTTTGGGTTGATGAAATTGATAAAGCTTTCAGTGAATCTGAACAAAATTTGGATGGTGGGACTACTAACCGGGTTTTAAGCACTTTTATTACTTGGTTAAGTGAAAAAACTTGTCCCGTTTTTGTTATTGCTACTGCTAACGATATTCATTGTCTTCCTGTAGAAATATTACGTAAGGGACGATTTGACGAGATTTTTTTCCTTGGAATACCAGATCTTAGAGAACGTCATACAATTTTTGAGGTTCATTTAAAACGTTTTCGACCAGATACATGGTATAAATTTGATATTCAGAAATTAGGACTTAATTCTCACCGATTTTCCGGGGCAGAAATAGAACAAACAATAATTGATGCAATGTATTATGCTTTTAGTGAAAAACGTGAGTTTACTACTAATGATATATTACTAGCGATCAATCAAACTGTTCCTATTTTAGATATTGATCCTATGCGAACAGAATTGATTCAAAGCTGGACTTCATCAGGTCGGATTAGATTAGCTTAAAAAAATAAATCAATTATGTACATATAACATAGAGTTACCGATTATGTTTAAAAAATTCTATATCTATTTAGCAAATTTAAAATTAGCCATAATTATACTATTAATTATTGCTTTCTTTAGTAGTATTGGATCTTTTATTGAACAAAATAAAGATATTGATTTTTATAAAGATCAATATCCAAATCAAATATTTAATATCCCTTTTTGGGAGATAATTAAATATTTAGGGTTAGATACAATTTATACTACTTGGTGGTTTTTGAGCCTTCTTATTCTTTTAGGTTTCTCTTTAATTTCATGTACTTTTCTTCAACAATTACCTAATTTAAAGTTTTCACGTAGATATTATTTTTATAAGCAAAAAAAACAATTTAAAAAATTAGCATTTAATTTTAACCCGCGTAAGGTATTTAAATCTCATTTAAGTCATAGCTTATTAATCAAAGAGTATTCAATATTTTATCAAAAAAATTGTATTTATGCTTATAAAGGATTGATAAGTAGAGTTGGGCCAATAGTTGTACATTTGAGTCTTATTTCTATTCTATTAGGAAGCACATTAAGTGCAATACAAGGGTTTAATTCTCAAGAATTGGTTGTTAAAACGGAACTTTTTCATATACAAAATATTGTCAAAAGTGGATTCTTCTCAAAAATACCACAAACAACTTTCCGAGTTAACGATTTTTGGTCTACCTCTACTTTAATAGGTGAGACTAAACAATTTTATTCTGATATTTCCATCTTAGATGGTCAAGCTAACGAATTAAAACGTAAAACAATTTCAGTGAATAACCCTTTATTATTCAAAAATTTAACGATCTATCAAACAGACTGGGGAATTTCAGGTATTAGAGTAAGATTAAAAAAACAGAATGAAGTGATAGCAAATAAAAATGTTCAAATTCCAGTAGTCAAGCTAAACACATCTTCTAAAAAGATTTGGCTCAGCTCATTACCTCCGTATAAAGAAAGATCAAATGATTTTATCCTATTGATAAATAATAACCGAGGACAATTAACTCTTTTTAATAACAATGGTCAATTTTTAAAAACTATGAATTTAGGGGAGTCTAATGATATTATAAATGGGATTTATTTTAATATACTCGATATTATCTCATCTACCGGTGTCCAAATAAAATCAGATCCCGGTGTAAATATTCTATACAGTGGCTTTTTATTTTTAATTTTTAGCAGTATAACTAGTTATTTATCTTTTTCAGAGTTTTGGTTATTGGACGGCTATCATTACACTATAACGGGAGCTAAGACAAACCGTTCTAAAATTCTTTTAAATCTGGAGTTTCTAAAATTTAAACAGTCTTTTATTGAGTAGAAAATATCTTACTTCAAAAGATTTCACTAAGCTAAACTTGACAATATTTCAAGTTTAAATATAATATACTTTGAGCAATATTTTTTATTTAAGTTAAAAATAATTACAATAAATTTAATTTTCCTCTCTTGAGGATATATTAGCTCTTATCGATTTAACCTTTTATTTTTTAGAAAACTCTAACTTCTCCATAAAAAAATTTACTATAATGTCTACTTTGCAAACAGTAATTTGGGACGTTTTTTACTCAGAAATTTTTCTTTTTCTTTTCTTTTTTTTATTTCTTTTTATTCTAGATCGAAAATTCAGATTTACTTTACCTAGAAAATTCTTTATAAGTTTTAATAAATTATTTTTTCAACGTCTATGTTCCGTTTTTGCTTATTATATACCTTATATTGAGCTTTTAACATATCATATACCGTTAATACAAGAAACACATCCGTATCTAGTTAGGATTTTTCTTCCAACTTTTGTTTCAGATTCTATGGGTTGGTATCAACAAATCCCTTTTTTTAGTACCATTTATATGCTTTTTACATATGTTACATTTTTGAGATTTAAATTTCCCCCTGATCGATTCATTCGTTATAATCTTATGTTTGGTATATTTCTTATGTACATGCAAGGTATATATATAGAAATATATATGTATTATGTGAATAATTGGTGTCATACCACACGTGAAAAATCAGATATGACTTTATCTATGCTATTAATCTGGCTAATCATTTTTATATCTGCTGTTATTAGGGCTATTTGTGGGAAGTATATACAAAATAACTTTATTCGAGAAACAATTGAGATGCATTTAGGCCGAGATGGTCCTGATTTTATATGGTGGGATCGTCATAAGAAAAACCCAAAAAGTTAATTCTTTATAGTGTTTAATATTACAATATGTTATTGCCAGATATGATCTAGGTAATCCATAACTTATCTTTAGGCCGAGTTGGATTTGAACCAACGTAGGTAAACCAGCGGATTTACAATCCGCCCCCTTTAACCACTCGGGCATCGACCCAACGAGTTAATAGATATTATATATTATAATATATTATGGAGCAGCTAAAGTTAAAACTATTATATTGTAAGCTATCTAAAAACAAATAATAGACTATAATAAAAATATAAATATTTTTATCTTGAATTTAATTAATATGAAACTAGCTTATTGGATGTATGCAGGTCCAGCCCATATTGGGACCTTAAGAATTGCGAGCTCTTTCAAAAATGTGCATGCGATTATGCATGCTCCACTTGGAGATGACTATTTTAATGTTATGAGATCAATGCTAGAACGTAAACGTGATTTTACTGCTGTTACAGCCAGCGTAGTCGATCGACATGTTTTAGCTAGAGGATCACAGGAAAAAGTTGTTAATAATATTAATAGAAAAGATAAAGAAGAAAGACCTGATTTGGTAATTTTAACACCAACATGTACTTCGAGTATTCTCCAAGAAGATTTACAAAATTTTGTAAATCGTGCTTCAATTGAAACTAATGCGGATGTTCTATTGGCTGATGTTAATCATTACAGAGTCAATGAAATGCAGGCAGCAGATCGTACACTAGAACAAATTATTCAATTTTATTTAAATAAAGCTCAAAAGAATAACCAGTTAAAGACTTCTAAAACTCTAAAGCCTTCTGTTAATATAATTGGTAGTTTTAATTTAGCATTCCATAATCAGCATGATATTGCTGAATTAAAAAGGTTAATGTCAGACTTAAAAATAACTATCAATTCTATTATCCCTGAAGGAGCTTCTGTGCAAGAATTAAAAGACTTACCTCAAGCTTGGTTTAATCTTGTTCCTTATAGAGAAGTTGGATTATTATCTGCGCAGTATTTACAAAAAGAGTTTAATATGCCTTTTGTAGATATCACCCCTATGGGGGTTGTTGAAACAGCAAACTGTATTCGACAAATACAATATATTTTACAGTCAAATAGTTTAAACGTTAATTTTGAATCGTATATTGATATTCAAACTCGTTTTGTTTCTCAGTCTGCTTGGTTTTCACGTTCTATTGATTGTCAAAACTTAACTGGAAAAAAAGCTGTAGTTTTTGGGGATTCCACGCATTCCGCAGCGATGACTAAAATTTTAACCAAAGAAATGGGAATAAATGTTATTTGGGCTGGAACATATTGTAAATATGACCGGGCTTGGTTCGAAAGGGAAGTAGGAGATCTTTGTAATGAGATAGTTATTACGGATGATCATAATTTAATAGGGGATTTAATAGCTAAAGTGGAGCCTGCTGTTATATTTGGGACTCAAATGGAACGACATGTTGCCAAAAGGTTAAATATTCCATGTGGTGTTATTTCAGCTCCAGTCCATATTCAAAATTTTCCGTTAAGTTATCGACCATTTTTTGGATATGAAGGTGCTAATCAAATAGCAGATTTGATTTATAATTCTTTTACTTTAGGAATGGAAGATCATTTACTTGAAATATTTGGTGGACATGATACCAAAGAAGTTTTAAGTATAGGTTTATCATATGATTCTGAAATAACATGGAATATAGAGTCGCAAGCAGAATTACAAAAAATACCTGGGTTTGTACGAGGTAAAATTAAACGTAATACAGAAAAATTCGCTCAACAAAAGAATTTAAACTTAATAACATTAGAAGTGATGTACGCAGCGAAAGAAGCAGCTTAATAATGTTTGAGTTATTTCTTTCAAATGTAAAGATATAACTCAATTTGTAGTATTCTAGGTATATCTTTTGTAAACAACCGGGACGTAGCGCAGCTTGGTAGCGCATCTGCTTTGGGAGCAGGGTGTCGCAGGTTCAAATCCTGCCGTCCCGATTTGTGAATAGGAGATTGTTACGTTTAATTCTTTATAAATCGAAATTTGTATACATATATCTACACGTAGGCATAACTTTTTGCGGAGTAGAGCAGCAAGGTAGCTCGTTGGGCTCATAACCCGAAGGTCGCAGGTTCGAATCCAGCCTCCGCTAGTAGAGTAAGTCTGTAAAGAACTAAATATAGTTCTTTAATCTTTTAAATTTTAAGAACTTAAAAATAAACTTAAAATGTTATGGTAGTATTTCCTTTAAAATATACCCCCACTTTTGGGGGTAGCACAGGAGGATGGTTACGTTCTGCTGAATGTGAAGAAAAATATGTTATAACTTGGACTTCTGAGAAAGAAAAGTTTTTTGAAATGCCAACAGCTGGAGCAGCTCTTATGCTAGCAGGTCAAAATCTTCTATATATGGCACGTAAGGAACAGTGTTTAGCTCTTGGGACTCAACTTAGAACATTAAAAATAAAAGATTATAAAATATATAGAATTTTTCCGGGAGGAGAAATACAATTTTTACACCCTAAAGATGGTGTATTTCCTGAGACCTCTAATGCAGGAAGACTTCCAGTAGGAAAAAGAGATTTTTCTATCGGGAAGAATCCAAATCCAGCATCAGTAAAATGGAACAAATAATAATAGTAACTTTTATTTAGCATTAAATTAAATTTTCTAAATTTAATCCTACTAGTATACTACTTTTAAAAGGTTCATTTTATTTTTTCTAATTTATAGTGGGTTATCTTTATAATCTGCTATAACCTTATTTCTTTACATCCTTATGGGAGAGATGGCAGAGATGGTCGATTGCGTCTGATTTGAAATCAGATGAACGTTTATCCGTTCCGTGGGTTCGAATCCGACTCTCTCCTTAAGGTATTTTAAAGAAATGGTCTCTTACATTTAAAGATTTTATATTACTCTGATACGAATCAAATATTAAATATTAAACATAAATTATAAATTTAATTTTCTAATTAAATGGCAAATACTAATTCTGCAAAAAAAAGGATAAGAACTAACCGTAGAAACAATGAAAGAAATACTATATATAAATCACGTTCTAAAACATTTATCAAAAATTATCTCGCTTTAACTCAAAGTTATAAATTAACCCAAAATGAAAAAAAAATTTTAGAAGTTAAAAACTCTTTAAACCTTGCACTAAGCCAATTGGATAAAGCAGCAAAGAAAAATGTTTATCATAAAAATAATATCGCTAGAAAAAAATCCAATTTGCTTAAGGTTTATAACCAACTTTTATAAACTCCTATAATATATATAATTTAATATTATGAGAAGTCTGAGACAATCATTAGAGCAAAAATTGACTATAAACCTTCCTGATCTATCTGAAATACAGCGATTAAGTTTTTGTTGGTTTTTAACAGAGGGGTTACCTCAAGAACTAGCTAACTTTCCTTTAATTTTAAATAAAAAGAGTGGTATTCAATTAGTACTTTATGGGCATGAGTATAAAATTTATTACCCTAAATTTAGTGTTTTGAATGCTTTAAAAAAAGGAAGTGATTATAATTTAAAAATTTATGTCCTAATGAATCTTGCTTTACCAAAAGGTAACAAAGATATATTTCTCCCAATACAAATAGAAGACTCAGGTTTTAAAGAGTATGTCTTTTTAGGAGAAGTTCCCTTAATGACCCCTAAAGGTACATTTATTTTTAATGGTTGTGAACGTATTATTGTTAGTCAAATTGTTCGAAGTCCTGGAGTATATTATAAATATCTACAAAAAGATAAAAAAAGTTTTTATGAAGCAACAATTATTTCAAATTATGGATCTTGGTTAAGCTTCGAATTGGAGTACAATCTAATTTGGGTGAAAATTGATAAACAATATAAAATTCCAATTAATTGGTTCCTAGTAAGTTTAGGATTAACAGAAAATGAAATTTTTGAAAGTTTAAGGAACTATGATTTTTTACAAAAAAGTATTAAATCACTTAATGGTATTATTTATCAAAAAATGTTCAAAGAGAACGAGTTTGGGAATTATAATGCTAGTCTTTTAGCATCAGTGTTCCGAATCAAAGAACTTATTACTACTCGTCTATTTAATAATTCTTCTTATGATTTAGGAGAAATAGGTCGTAAAAAACTTAATAAGCGCTTAGGAATCAATTTACCGTTAAATGTAAAATTTTTAACGTCATTAGATATTTTAAAAACGATAGATAACTTAATTGATGTTAGCTTCTATAATGAAAAATTAGACGAAATTGATAGTCTAGAGAACAGAAGGGTACGTTCAATAGGAGAACTTATTCAATCACAAGTTAGAATAGCATTAACGCGTCTAGGAAAAAATTTTTCAAGGAATGAAAAATTAGCTTCTGAAATCTTTGGTTTAAAAAAAGTAAAAAAACGGAGTTCAAAAAAAAGTAAAAATATTCAAACGCAGAAATCAAAATATAACATTAAAGATAGTGTTGGCTTTCAGGATATTTTAACACCAAGCGCATTAGTTAGCTCAAAAATTTTGACCTCATTAATAAGAGAATTTTTCGGGTTAAGTCCTCTCTCACAATACTTTGATGAAATTAATCCACTAGCACAACTTACCCATAAACGAAGAATAAGTTCTCTTGGGCCTGGTGGTTTAAATAGCGACCATGTTAGTTTTACTGCAAGAGATATACATCCAACCCAATATGGAAGATTATGTCCTATAGAAACACCTGAAGGTCAACGAGCAGGGTTAATAACTTCCTTAGCTACACATGCTAAGATTGATCAATATGGTTTTATTAAAACTCCATTCTTTAAAGTGTATAAAGGACAAGTCTTAAAAAATGGAGTCCCAATTTATTTAACCGCAGAAAAAGAAGCTTTATATAAAGTAGCTGCAGCTGATATTGCTCTAACCCCTGATAATTTTTTTAAAGAACATATTATACCCGTTAGATTTAATAATGAATTTATACTAACTGATTCTTTTAATGTTAACTTTGTTGCTATTTCCCCAATACAAATTCTTGCAGCTGGCGCTTCATTAATTCCTTTTCTAGAGCATAATGATGCTAATCGCGCTTTGATGGGATCTAATATGCAGCGACAGGCGCTTCCTTTATTGCAAGCTCAAAAACCAATTGTTGGTACAGGTATCGAATGTCAAATTGCCTTAGATTCATTGGTTAGTGTTCTGAATTTGGAAGAAGGGGTTGTTGAATCTGTTTCAGCAGATCGAATCATAGTATTAACAAACAACAAGAATAAACCAACGAAAGTATATTTTTTAGATAAATTTCGTCGTTCAAACCAAGAAACCATTATCAATCAACAACCAATTGTTTGGCCTGGACAATTAGTTAAAGCTGGACAAATTATTGCAGATGGTCCCGCAACGGAAGAAGGTGAACTCGCCTTAGGTCAAAATTTACGAGTCGCATACTTACCTTGGGAAGGATATAATTATGAGGATGCTATCATCGTAAGTGAACGCTTAATTCATGATGATCTTTTTAGTTCATTACATATTGAAAAGTATGAATTATATTTAATGGAAAATAATCAAGGGTTAGAAGAATTAACTCGGGATATTCCTCGTGTTGACGAGGAGATACTTTCCAAACTAGATAAAAATGGTTTGGTTAAAAAAGGAACTTTTGTTCGTGGGGGTGATATTTTAGTAGGTAAAATAACACCAATAATAGCATCAGAAGAATTACCTGAGAGTAAATTATTACGAGCTGTATTTGAAATTGAATCACCGGAACCTGATGATACTTCTTTAAAAGTACCTAATGAAGTATCAGGACGTGTTATTGATATTTCTATAGCTTCCCGAGAAAACGGGGATACTTTAGAAACAGGTGTTTACCAAATATTTCGTATTTCAATAGCACAAATAAAAAAAATAAAAATTGGTGACAAAATTTCAGGGCGTCATGGTAATAAAGGTGTTATTTCAAAAATTGTTCCAATTGAAGACCTTCCGTTTTTACCAGACGGTAATACAATTGATGTTCTTTTAAATCCCTTAGGCGTACCTTCACGGATGAATGTTGGTCAAATTTTTGAATGTTTACTTGGGTTCGCTGGGGATTATTTAAATCAACGTTATAAAGTATTACCTTTCGATGAAATGTATTGCTCTGAAGCTTCTCGAATTCTTGTTAATAAAACTTTATGTAAGGCTTCTAAAAGTACAAAAAATTGTTGGTTATTTAATCCCTCTTCACCGGGTAAGATCCTATTAACAGATGGTCGAACAGGAGAAAACTTTGACAATCCAATTTTAGTAGGTAAACCTTATCTCTTAAAACTTATGCACCTCGTTGACAAAAAAATGCATGCTAGATCGACAGGACCTTACTCTTTAGTTACTCAGCAACCTTTAAAAGGAAAATCGAATAATGGAGGGCAACGATTTGGAGAAATGGAAGTTTGGGCTTTACAAGCTTATGGAGTAGCGTATACCTTACAAGAATTATTAACACTAAAATCTGACGATATGAAAGGACGTAATGAAGTATATAAAGCTATAGTTAAAGGTCATCCTATTCCAAAACCACGTATTCCAGAATCTTTTCGTGTTTTATTACGAGAATTAAATTCTTTAGGGTTAGATTTAACTGCTTATCAGCTAGAAAAATTAAATAATTCTGAATTAGGGAATGTAGATATCAATTTAATGTCTCTTCTTTAAAAGAAAGGTTTTTTATTATTTTTATTATTTTTTATGCGCCAAGAATACCAGTGTATACAAATTAACCTTGCCTCTTCTGAAAGAATTAAAAAATGGAGCGAAATTACTTTACCTAATGGAGAAATCGTTGGGGAAATTACAGAATCTGATACTATAAATTATCGTACCCATAAACCTGAGAGGAATGGGTTATTTTGTCAAAAAATTTTTGGTCCTATTAAAGATTGGGAGTGTATTTGTGGTTTATATAAAAATGAAGTTACCCAAGCAGGGTTAATTTGTGAGGTTTGCGGGGTTGCTATAACAGAATCACGTGTAAGACGTCATAGAATGGGCTACATTAATCTATTACATCCTGTAGTTCATATTTGGTATCTACGTGGTATTCCAAATTTCCTATCTATTATTTTAAAAGCCCCACTAAAAAAATTGGAGGAAACTATTTATGGAAAAAATCTATCACGTGATTTAACAAATTATGAAGAATTTGAAGAATTCATATTGGAAGGTGAACTTTTAAGTGCTCAAAACCAATTACAAGGAGCTGAAATTATCTATAAAAAATTAAAAAGATTAGATTTAAAAGAAGAAATTAAAAATAATCGATTAATTATGGTTAGTTCAAAATCTACCAAAGCAGTTGAAGATGCTATTAAAAGAGTGCGTATTTTTGAAAATTTTTTAGCTACTAAAACGAAACCAGAATGGATGATTTTTAATGTTCTTCCAGTTCTCCCTCCAGGATTAAGACCTATTGTTCAATTAGATAATGGAAGATTAGCAACCTCTGATTTGAATGAATTTTATAGAAAAATTCTTATTCGAACACAACGGTTAGGACGATTATTATCGGTTCAAGCACCAAGTATGATTATCTTTACCGAAAAGCGGATGATCCAAGAATCCGTTGATGCGTTAATAGATAATGGAAAACGTGGTCCCAAAGTTCTTGATATCCATAAACGACCCTTAAAATCTTTAGCAGAAATGATTGAAGGAAAACAAGGACGTTTTCGTCAAAATCTATTAGGTAAAAGAGTAGATTATTCGGGTCGTTCGGTTATTATTGTCGGACCTCAATTACATTTAAATCAATGTGGCTTACCTTATGAAATGGCTGTGGAATTATTCTTACCATTTTTAATTCATAAAATTTTTTTCCTTAAACTAGCAGGGTCAATAAAAACGGCAAAAAAAATTATATATAGTAATAAATCTTTTATTTGGTATTTATTAAAGGAAATTTTAAATAAACATCCCATTATTTTAAATCGAGCTCCTACTTTACACCGTTTAGGGGTTCAAGCATTTGATCCAGTTTTAGTTACTGGTCGAGCAATCCAACTACATCCTCTTGTTTGTCCTGCGTTTAATGCTGATTTTGACGGCGATCAAATGGCAGTTCATATTCCTTTGTCATTGGAATCACAATTGGAAACTCGTTTATGTTTATTAGCTACAAACAATTTTTTATCGCCAGCTACTGGTGAACCAAATATTTTACCTTCGCAAGATATGGTTTTAGGATTTTACTATCTAACAACACAAAACCGCATAAAATTAAAAGGTAATAATAATTATTTTTCTACTTTTAATGAAGTTATTTCTGCATATCAGCAAAAAAAATTACATTTACATTCTTCTATTTGGGTTCGTTGTCCAAAAACTGTAAAATTAGAGATGGAGCTGGTATTACTTAAGATTCATATTTTACCTAACAAAGATAAATTGTATATTTATCAAAATTTTCAGAAGAAAGAAACTTTTGATGGAAAATTTCTTACCCAATATTTACGAACTACCCCAGGAAGAATTATTTTTAATCGTCGTATTAATGAAATATTAAATTAAACTTTAATTTAAGAGAAAATGGTACAAGAATCTAAAATATTTTTTAATAAAACTATTAATAAGAAAGAGCTCAAACGAATCCTTAGTTGGGCTTTTGAAAGTTTTGGCCAGCGTAAAGCTGCATATTTCATTGATCAATTAAAAGGGTTAGGTTTTGAATATGCAACAAATTCTGGTATTTCAATAAGCTTAGAAGATTTACGGGTTCCACCAATTAAAAAAGCCTTAATGCAAACAGCAAGTCAGAGTATTTCCCTGACGCAAGCTCAAGCTAAAAATGGTGAAATAACTGAAGTTGAAAGATTTCAAAAGATTATTTATATCTGGAATTTAACTAGTGAAACTTTAAAAGAAAGGTTGATTGAGTTTTTTAAGAAAAAAGACCCCCTAAATTCTGTTTATATAATGGCTTTTTCAGGAGCTCGGGGGAATATAGGGCAGGTTCGTCAATTAGTTGGTATGCGAGGATTAATGTCTGATCCAAATGGTCAAATTATAGATAATGCTATATCTGCTAATTTTAGAGAAGGTCTATCTATTACTGATTATATAATTTCCTCTTATGGAGCTCGAAAAGGAATCGTTGATACAGCAATAAAAACAGCAGATTCCGGATATTTAACTCGTCGTCTCGTTGAAATTACACAGGGTATTATTGTTAGTGAATTGGATTGTAAAACTTTACGCGGAGTTGTTTTAGAAACAAAAAAAATTATAAAAAGTAATAACCTACTATCAATAAACGAAAAAGCAATTGGTAGAATTTTATCTCATCAGGTAATAAAACCTAAAACAAAAGAATTAATTGCAGGGATAAACCAAGAGATTACCTTAGATCTTATTAAGATATTCCTAGATTTAAAAATCGAAGAAATTATTGTTCGTTCTCCTTTAACATGTGAATGTAGACGAGCTGTTTGTCAAAAATGTTATGGCTTAAATATGGCATCGGGGGAGTTAGTTGAATTAGGTGAAACTATCGGTCTAATAGCTGCTCAATCCATTGGGGAGCCAGGTACTCAATTGACAATGCGAACTTTTCATACTGGTGGTGTATTTACAAGTGAATTAGCCCGTCAAGCTCGGGCTAATTGTACCGGTTATGTTCGCTTTGTTCCAACTTCTTCCCTTAAACCTTTTCGAACTAGTTATGGCCAAGATGCTTTTTTAAGTGAACGAGAATCTTATCTCCGAATTTTGAACTATTCAAATAGAATAATTGAAGTAAAAATTGATGCACGAACAATCATCCTTGCAAAAAATCATAGCTGTATAAAAGTTGATGATGTCCTTTTTGAAGCATCTCCAAACCTTAATGATAAAAAACTAGCACAAAAAGAGATAAAATATATTAGTGCACAAGAATCCGGAGAAATCATTTTGGAAAACAAAGGGTTTCCACAAATGCTAATTACTGAAAATTTTCGAAAACGAAGTAAAAACAATTATATTTTCTGGGTTTTATCAGGACAAGTTTTTAGTATTCCATTTGGATCTAAAATTAAAGCTCGAAAATTTGAAAGGGTAATTAAGGGTCAATCTATTGCTCAATCTAAAGTTCTTACAACAATATCTGGGTTTGTTCATTTTTCATTGAACAAAAAATCTGATGGAATAACAAGCATAAAAATTCAAAATCGTTTTAGAAATTTAAGTAAATTCAAGCTTTTTATTGAGAAAAACCTTTCTGGTATCGAAAAATGTAAGGCTTATTTATCAAATCAATATGATATTTCCATTAATCCCGAAATCTACGCTAATAATAACTTTACAATTGGATTTTTAAACAATAAAAAATATAAAACGAAAACGGGTGGAAAGTTTTATAGCTTTGATTTTCCAACACAGGAAAAACAAGAACATTTAATTAGGCGAAGAAAATATCGAGGGTCTACTATTTTTTATGTCCCTCAAAGTACTGTCCAAACAATTTGCAAGAAGAAATATTTCAATTTTAAAAATGGCTCTTATAAAAAAAAGAATAGTGAAATTTTTCCTTATTATATTACAAACTTTAGTGGATTTATTAGTTTTGAAGGTGAAAAAACAATTAAAACAATAACTCTTAAACCAGGTCGAAGATATTTTTCAGAAGACAAAAAAATAAACTTTGATAAACTTATTGAGCGAGTTTATTTCCCTGGCGAGCTCTTTTTAGAATGTTATGATATTAAATTTTTGAGCTATTTAGAAATAGATGAACAGATAGACGGGATATATTTCTATTTTATTCCTATTACGCGTTATGAAGTCACACAAGAAAAAAAATTTAAGTACCAATTTTTTTCTAATTGTATCTTTAAAGTAGAAGAAAATAATTTTCTTTTTAAATCAGGAGAAAATTTTACAACCGATAGTCCTATTCAATTTGTTTCGTATCCAATAGTATTTGATTACCCTTTAAATATATTAAATACAGAAATTATTGTTGAAATTGTAGGTCCTCACCATAAATATTCCTGCGGAGAAGTTTTTATTGGAACTAGTCAAACTTTATTGTTAGAAAATTTAATACCTAAAGAAATAAAAAAAAAAGGTGTTATAGTAGATCTTCTTATAGAAGATAAGCAATTTATTGAAGCATATACTACGGTTGCTAATTTAAATCTTCTTATGCCTTGGACAGATTATATATATAGCATAAAAACAAAACGAAATATTAAAAATGCTCGTCTACTTTTTACTACTAAATCGGATTACAAATCTCTATTTTTTGAGGATTTTAATCATTGTTATAAAAAAAAGTCATTAAGTAAGGTAAATCGAGTCTTTAATAACAATTTACTTTTAAAGGAATCTGGTTTATTTAGAAAAATTTCAGGGAATTATTTTCTTTTTCAATTAGCATATCCTTATTTATTTTCAAAAGGTGCTATTATCCGTAAACTTCCAGGTGACTTTGTACAAAAGCAAGAAAGTTTGGGCCAATTAGTATATGAAAGATTAAAAACTGGTGATATTATTCAAGGACTACCAAAAGTGGACGAAATTTTAGAAGTTCGAAAACCTAAATTAGAAGCCCTGCTTGCTACAACACAAGGTATTATTACTAATATACAACTAAATCCGCAAAGAGTTTTTATTACAATTAAACCCTTTCTAGAAAAAAATGATTATGATATTAGTCGATCAGATCGTTTATTAGTTAAAAAATTTCAATATATTTGTGTAGGACAACCGTTAACGGAAGGTCGTATAAATCCTCATACACTTTTACAAGTTTATTTCCGTTATTTTTTTTCTTTAGGAACACTACCTTTATATGAATCAGCATATCGTAGTATAAAAAAATTGCAGACATTAATTTTAAGATCTGTTCAAACCATTTATCTTTCACAAGGAGTTGTTATTGCTGATAAACATGTTGAGTTAATTGTAAAAGAAATTACAAAAAAAGTTTATGTTGAATACCCTGGTGAAACCAACTTTTTGCCAGGTGATATTATTAATTTTGATCAAGTTAACTATATTAATAAATGTCTTCACAAAAGAGATAAAGTACTATATCGACCAATTTTATTAGGTATTACAAAATCTTCTTTAAAAATGGAAGGTTTTCTTGCAGCTGCTAGTTTTCAAGAAACAACTCGTGTTTTAACCCATGCAGCTATTGAAGGGAAGATAGACTGGTTACAAGGTTTAAAAGAAAATGCAATAACTGGTCGTTTAATCCCAGCTGGAACAGGTTTCTACACTAATCAAGATATTACATATAATAAAGTTTTATTACCTAATGAAAATAAGGTCCAGAGTTTAAAAAACAATCTAAACTTAAAAGAAATCAAATTAAAAAAAATAATTAACTTTAAATATAATAGAATAAAGAATTGATTTTTTTGAGTGCTTTTAAATTAAAGGGTTTTTATTCTTGTTATAATTTATGTATAACTATTTTTTAGTCAGAATTTAAAGTTTATAATTAAATAATCTCAATTCTTTTTTAAATGAAAAAAATTGAATTAGCTCATTTACTTGATGCGGGAGTACATTTAGGTCATAAAGCTAACCGCTGGAATCCAAAAATGTTTCCCTATATTTATACAGAAAGGAATCAGGTACATATAATTGATTTAATTCAAACAATTAAATTTTTAAGGTTAGCTTGTACTTTTAGCGAAAATGCGGCTCGTAATAATGAAACTTTTTTATTTATTGGAACAAACAAATATACTGCTCCATTAATTACTGCGGAATCAGAACGTTGTGGTGCATTCTATATAAACCATCGATGGTTAGGAGGAATGTTAACGAATTGGGGAACTATAAAAAATAGGATTGAACGATTAAAATATTTGGAGGAGCAGGAAAGATTAACTACATTTAAAAACATCCCTAAAAAAGAAGCAGCTAAATTAAAAAAGGAATTGGAAAAATTAAAAAAATATTTCAGTGGTGTCAAGGAGATGAAGAAACTTCCAGATAATATAATTATTATCGATCAACGTAATGATATAATTGCAGTAAAAGAAGCCCTTTCTTTAAATATACAAGTCATTTCGATTCTTGATACTAATTGTGATCCTGATCTCGCTACGATCCCTATACCAGGAAATGATGACTCGATTAAATCTCTAAAATATCTAATTAGTAGTTTAGTTGATAGTATTTGTTTAGGTCATAAAACGGACAAAAAAATTTAAGAAATATAACAATTATTAAGGTATATATAAGAAATAATGATTTTTGAAATTACTTCTACATTAGTAAAAGAATTACGGGAAAAAACAGGCGCTGGGATGATGAGTTGTAAAAAGGCATTACAAGAAACAGATGGTAACTTTGAGGAAGCGATTAAAACATTAAGACAAAAAGGTTTAGCCTCAGCTGATAAGAAATCAAGTAGGAAAGCAATTGAAGGTATTATTAATAGTTATATTCATACTGGACGTAAAATCGGTGTCTTACTTGAATTAAATTGCGAAACTGATTTTGTCGCCCGCCGTGAAGAATTCAAGGAATTAGCTAATAATCTAGCAATGCAAATTGCCGCTTCTCCTCAAGTTATATATATATCTTTCGAAGAGATCCCAAAAGAAATCTTTGAATTGGAAAAAGAAATTGAGTTGAATAAAGAAGATTTAAAATCTAAACCATCTGATATAAAAGAAAAAATTACATTAGGTAGAGTAGAAAAGACTCTTAAAGCTTTAAGTCTTTTAAATCAACAATTTATCCGAAACCCTAACATTACAGTTGATGAATTAATAAAAGAGCAAATAGCATTGTTTGGCGAAAACATAAAAATAAAACGTTTTATCCGTTATACACTTGGGGATGAATAATTTCATGATTAAAAAGTTTCTTATATAAAAATTTTACATAATTATTTCTTAATAGCTAGAATATAACTAAGCATTATTCATATTCACAAAAATTTTCAGATTGTTTTTATAAATTTAATTGAATTAACCATGGATATTGTTCAACAGACAAAGTTAAGTTCTCTTATTTTTTTAACAGATATCGAAGTTGGGAAACATTTCTATTGGGAAATCAGCGGTATTACGTTTCATGGCCAAGTTTTAATTGTTAGTTCTCTTGTACTTGCATTAATCTTTCTACTTTCGTTTTGGGGAACAGCTGATAAACAACTGATTCCTAAAACAGGACAAAACTTTATGGAGTTGGTAGTTCTTTTTGTTAAAGACATTGCAGTAAATCAAATTGGAGCTGGCTCATATAAACCTTGGCTTCCATTCGTAGGAAACCTTTTTTTATTTATTTTTGGTTGTAATTTAGCTGGTGCTTTAATACCTTGGAAATTAATAAAATTACCAGAAGGTGAATTTGGCGCTCCTACAAATGATATAAATACAACTGTTGCTTTAGCTCTATTAACATCTTTTATGTACTTTTATGCAGGTATAAGTAAAAAAGGGTTTGGATATTTTAAACGTTATATTGAACCTACCCCATTATTATTACCTATAAATATTTTAGAAGATTTTACGAAACCGCTTTCGTTAAGTTTTAGATTATTTGGAAATATTCTAGCTGATGAATTAACTGTCTCAGTACTAGTTTTACTTGTTCCTTTAATTGCTCCTTTACCTGTGATGGCCTTGGGAGTTTTCGCAAGTTCTGTTCAAGCATTAATTTTTTCGACATTAGCGGCAGCTTATATAGGAGAATCGCTTGAAGGAGAAGAGGAAGAAGAACATGAAGAAGAAAATAGTAAAGATGTAATTATTTCTGATAATGCAAATACGCTAAATATAAAAACGGCATAGCCCTATACTATAAATAGGATAAAACAAAAATAAAAGCTATTAGAAATCTGTTAATTTTTTCTTTATAATATAATATTAATTTATTTTATGGATCCACTTGTTTCTTCTGCATCCGTTATAGCTGCTGGTCTTGCTGTTGGTTTAGCTGCAATTGGCCCTGGAATTGGACAAGGAACAGCAGCAGGACAAGCTGTGGAAGGTATTGCTCGTCAACCAGAAGTAGAAAATAAGATCCGTGGTACTTTACTTTTAAGTTTTGCTTTTATGGAAGCGCTAACAATTTATGGGTTAGTTGTTGCCCTAGCATTACTTTTTGCAAACCCTTTTACTAATTAATTAAAATAATGCCAAAGCTTCTTTAAACAAAAAGAGGAGTGGCATTATTTAATCTTCTCTTGTTTAAAAATAAATAATTTAGTATTTCATATAAAGAATAATGTTTAATTTTAATACTCTTTTTCTAATTACAACTGAAAAAACTGGTGGGTTATTTGATTTTGATGGTACATTAATAGTTATTGTATTTCAATTTATTCTCTTGATGGTAATTTTACCTTCTTTATTATACAATCCTTTATTGGATATTATGGATGAAAGAATGACATATATGGAAGAAAGTTTGGAAGAAGCCTCAACTATTTTAGCTGAATCTAATCGACTAAATTCCAAGTATGAGAAAAAAACTTCAAGAGCAAGAAAAGTCGTAGAGTTAGATTTATTAATGTATCAAAAATTATATAAAGATTTATTGGATGATAAAATGAAATCTTTACAATTCTTCATTGATGAATTTTTAATGGTTACTATTAAAAATTCAGAAACTAGTAAGGAGATTATTTTAAAAAGTTTTGATACTCAAATAGAATCATTGACAAATGAGATGATGGTAAAACTTTTAGCATAAATCTAAAAGTTTTAGTTTTCAAGCAAATTTAATTACTTTTATTACTATATGCAATATTTTTTTTTAGTAAGTGATGAAACGTTCGAATTCAACTTTGATTTATTTGAAACGAATATTATAAATTTAGGAGTATTATTAACAGGTCTGTTTATTATTATAAAAAATTTTTTTAAAGAACTTCTTGGTACTCGAAAAACAAAAATTGTCTTAGAAATTGAAAATGCAGAAACTTCATTAAACGATTCAAATAAACGTTATATGGAAGCAAGAAAAGAATTATCACAGATAAATATTGTGATCCAAGCAGTTATTGATCAAATGGAGGTAACTAAACAAAATTTAGTTATTAATAAGGTTCCCCAAATAAAAAGTGAACTTTCTAAAAAATTTAATATTGCTATTGGAATTATACGTAATCGTGAAGAAAAAATGTTTATTGATGTTGTAAAAGATGTTTATAATAAGGCATTAAACCGCGTTGTTATTAAGTTACAGAAACAATTAGGACCTACTGAACAAACATCAATTCTTGAAAAAAGTATATTTGAGCTAGGGGAATTCTAATGGCAAATACAAATTTTGATACTGAAATTGCTAATCCATATGCGGAAGCCTTATTTAATTCAACTTTAGAATTATATATAAAGGAAAATTATAATAATAAAATTTTCTTTGAAACGCTTTTAGATGTAGAATATATACTTAAGTTAATTAATTCTTCTAGCGTAATCGAAAATTGTTTAATGGAAGCAAATATTAATGACGTAGATAAAAAAATAATTTTAGAGACTTGCTTTAGTTCTCGTAACAATATTTATTCAATAACTAAGGATTTTTTGATTTACCTAGTTAATAAAAAAAGAATTGAATCTATCCAGATTATTCTACCAATTTTTATTAAAAAGGCAGAAGATTTTCTTTCTATACAATTTGTTGAAGTCTGTTCATCCTCAGAATTAACTTATTCTCAACAGCAGAGAGTTTTTGAAAATCTTAAATCACTTGTATATTCTGAATTATTGGTTTCACAAATCTATTCACCCCAAATAAGTGTAAAATTTACTATTGACCCAAATCTTTTAGGAGGATTTACTGTTAAAATAAACTCTAAATTTATTGACTTAAGCCTCCGTAAAAAATTACAGTTTTTAAGTGAAGAGATGGAAAAAAGATGGTTTGAATAATTTTTGCTTTTTAAAATAAGTTAGAAATTTATTTTTTGATTTTCCCCATATAAAGACTTTATTAAAAATAAAAAATGAACCTAGACTAATTTATGACGACTCCAGATGAAATAAGTGCAATTATCCAAAAACAAATTGATGAAAGTATCCAAAAACAAATAGAGGAAAGTATTGACACAAGTTTACAAGAAAGTATTGATAAAGATATTGATAAAAGCTTCGAGATTGAAGATATTGGAACTGTTTTGCAAGTTGGGGATGGTATTGCCCGAATTTATGGTTTAGAAGATGTAATGGCTGGAGAATTATTAGAATTTGATGAAGGGACAGTTGGTATTGCCTTAAACTTAGAAAATGATAATATTGGGGCTGTATTGATGGGAGATGGTCGGGAGATTTTAGAGGGAAGCACAGTTATTGCTACAGGAAGAATTGCACAAATACCTGTAGGTAAAACTTTATTAGGTCGAGTATTGGATCCATTAGCTATGCCGATTGATGGAAAAGGTGAGATACTACTAACAGAAACAAGACTTATTGAATCTATGGCTCCTGGCATTATTAGTCGGAAATCCGTTTGTGAACCTTTGCAAACTGGTATTACAGCTATTGACGCTATGATTCCAATTGGTAGAGGTCAACGTGAGCTTATTATTGGTGATCGCCAAACAGGGAAAACATCTATTGCGTTAGATACAATTATTAACCAAAAAAAGGATGACGTTGTTTGTGTTTATGTAGCTATTGGACAAAAAGCTTCCTCTGTGGCACAAGCTGTAACAACTTTACAAGATAAAGATGCTTTAAGTTATACCGTAATTGTTGCTGCAAATGCTGACCAACCAGCAACACTGCAATATATTGCTCCGTATACAGGTGCTTCCATTGCTGAATATTTTATGTATCTTGGGAAACATACTTTAGTAGTTTATGATGATTTATCAAAACAAGCCGCGGCTTATCGACAAATGTCATTATTACTACGACGCCCACCAGGTCGAGAGGCTTATCCCGGTGATGTATTCTATTTGCATTCACGATTATTAGAAAGAGCGGCAAAATTGAGTGATCCATTAGGTAGTGGAAGTATGACAGCATTACCTATTATTGAAACTCAGGCAGGTGATGTATCAGCTTATATCCCAACGAATGTTATTTCTATTACTGATGGTCAAATATTCTTATCTGGTGATTTATTTAATTCAGGTTTACGTCCTGCTATTAATGTTGGGATTTCCGTATCAAGGGTTGGTTCATCTGCTCAGATTAAAGCTATGAAACAGGTTGCGGGTAAGTTAAAGTTAGAATTGGCTCAATTTGATGAATTGGAAGCTTTTTCTCAATTCGCTTCTGATTTAGATAAAGCAACTCAAGCTCAACTAGCACGAGGTCAACGATTACGAGAAATTTTAAAACAAGCCCAAAATTCTCCAATTCCTGTAGCTGAGCAAGTTGCCATTATTTATTTAGGAACAAATGGGTTTTTAGATGACCTCGAAATCAGTAAAATTTCTACATTTATAGAACTTATTCGTAATGCACTTAAGGAATCTCAGTATAGTGAAATAATTAATTCTTCTAAACAGTTTACAAAAGAAGCTGAAACATTGTTGAAAGCAGAAATAAGTAAAGTAAAAGAAGCAATAGAAGTTTCGTAATCTCGATCTAGTAAGTTTTTTTTAAGAAACTCTTTTATTGATCTATAAATTAACCTTAAAATTGTTAATAAAAATAAAATAAGTTGAATCTCTAAATATAGAGATAATAATTGGTTTATAATATTCTTCAACTTATTTTATTAAATTCTCCTTTAAAAAAGACCTAAAGTTAAAGCTTTATTAATTGGTAGACAAGCTCCAACTCCCAACCAAATAGCAACAATAGTGCCTATAATAAAGATAGTTGATGCAATAGGACGACGAAACGGATTTTGGAATTTGTTTACATTTTCAATAAATGGCACTGTTATCAATCCAGCTGGAACTGCAGCCATAGCTAAAACCCCTAATAATTTATTAGGTAAAACTCTTAATAAATTAAATGTAGGGAAAAAATACCATTCAGGTAAAATTTCTAATGGAGTTGCAAATGGGTTTGCTTTTTCTCCTAAAGCAGAAGGTTCCATTACAGCTAAGCCTATTAAAAGAACGAAAGTTCCTAAAATACAAATTGGAAACATATAAAAAATATCATTTGGCCAAGCAGGTTCACCATAGTAATTATGACCCATACCTTTTGCTAATTTAGCACGTAATTTAGGATCTGTTAAATCGGGGGTTTTTAAAATTGACATAGTTCTAATTTATTAAATAAATAAGTAAAGTTATTAAAATTCTGTTGGTTTTTTTTTAGCAAGATTTCTATTAACTATTCAATTTATAATGGACCAGAAATTCCTTGCTTTCTTATCATTAAAAAATGTGTTATCATAAGCGCAGCAGCTACTAATGGAAGAACAAAGGTATGTGCACTATAAAATCTTGTTAATGTATTTTGACCTACACTAACCCCCCCTCGGAGTAATTGAACAATAGGAGGTCCAATAATAGGTACAGCCTCAGGTACCCCTGTTACAATTTTACACGCCCAAAATCCTACCTGATCCCATGGTAGTGAGTAACCTGTTACCCCAAAGGAAACTGTTGTTACTGCTAGCGTTACACCTGTAACCCAAGTTAATTCACGTGGTTTTTTAAAGCCACCAGTTAAATAAACACGGAAAACATGTAAAATTAACATTAAAACCATCATACTTGCAGACCATCTATGAATAGATCTAATAAGCCAACCAAAATTTACTTCTGTCATAATATACTCCACAGAAGAGAAAGCTTCACTAATACTTGGCCTATAATAAAACGTCATAGCAAAACCCGTTGCAACTTGAACTAGAAAACAAGTGAATACAATTCCACCAAAACAATAAAAAATATTTACATGTGGTGGAACATATTTACTCGTAATATCATCAGCTATGGATTGAATTTCTAAACGTTCTTCAAACCAATCATAAACTTTATTCATAATTGAAATTAGTTAGTAAAATTTATTATCCACAAATAAACTATTTAGCAAAACTCTATTCTTACTTATAGAATTCAGAAAATTGCCAGAAACCAGATTTGAACTGGTGACACGAGGATCTTCAATCCACTGCTCTACCAACTGAGCTACCCCGGCTTTAAAGGAATCAGTTATGATACCTACATTATATGTACAATATGGAATAGATATAGTTAGATGGTCAATCTAATTAAGGTCAAATATTTCTTCAAAAATCTTTTTCACTTTATAACCTGAATCAATTGATTCTAAAGGATCTTTTCTTAAGCGGTGGCGTAAGCATAAAACAACAATTTTTTCAATATCAGCTATTGAGACTGTAGTATTACCTTGAAAAGCTGCATAAGCTTTTGCTGCACGGTTTATAACTATATCTCCACGTAAACCATCAACATTTAACTCACTACAAACCTTTGCAATTTTTATTCTAAAATCATAAGAAATATCCACATTATTTAATAGTTGTTGAGCTTTAATAAGTTTTTCTTTTAACCCTTCTTGTTGTTGCTTATATTTTTCAATCCAGGCCTTAGGATCAAAATCAAAGAGAGTTCTTTCTTCCACAATTCTTACTCGGAGATTAGGGTCTTTAACTGTACGGATTTCAGCATGCATGCCGAAGCGATCTAATAGTTGTGGTCTTAGTTCTCCCTCTTCAGGATTTC